TTTGTATTATTTTTAAATTATATTTAACTGCTAGAGATCGTTAAACAATATATACTAGCATTTCAATAAATAGAGGCCCCACTAACTAAATAGCGAATTATCAGCCAATATTTTATTAAATTTATATTACTCTATTGTGTATTATATACATTATCAAATGTATTTTGGTATCATTAAATATTAAGGGGCAGCTCACGAAGTATGCATGCGGTACATTTTGAAAAAAAAAATGAGCCTATTTACTTTTTTTTTTACTTGATTGGAGGTAAATATGAGTCCAATTAGCTAATACTCAAATAAAAAAGGAAGATAAATTAATTATTTCTACTACGCCTTTGAGGTAAAAAAAAAGTTTATATATTATCATATTTTTACGCTTTATACTGCAGTATGAACCAATCTTAAACTATATATTAACACTATAAATTATTTATTCACAACTAAAGTATCATAAGAATTTATAGATCCATTAGGTTTAAGTCCCATAACACCTTTAGCATGAACTACTTCTCTACTATCAACTCAACTCTTTGCTAATTCCAAAGTAATAGAATCAGCAGTAATTGATCTAGCCAATACTAACTCTTTACAGTATTCATTTAATGTAGCATTTCTAAGAGCTTATATATTTTATAAGAAAAAGACTTTTATGATATTTTTAGAATTATTTCCAGCATTACTTATCAATTGGTTGTACCATAGCATAAGTAAGCAAATCCTTACTCATGTCTATTCCATATAAATATAAATCAAATAGAATTGATTTTGTTTTATTTCTTAATTTAACCTTATGCATATAAGATATTAAAATAATACTGTTATAATTAAGACAGTGAAAAATTACTAGATAAGATAATTTTAATAATAAAAAATTCATATTTAATATATTAGTTAGATAACCATATGAATAAACTATATTTCCGAAATAATCTTTTGTAAATATTTCATTAACTAAAAACAAATTGTTCCTCCTTACTAAAAATATAGGAATAATTTACCTATAATTCACGAACACCTTTCTTATCTATTGAAACTACCTTTTATTTCCTGCTTATATATCCATATGGATATATAAGCAGTAGCAATTAAAAATTGAGCTAATAATACATTAGATAAAGGATACGGCTAGTCGGAATCGAACCGACACACTCTGTTTGGAAGACATACATCCTACCATTAAATGAAAAGATAACTATCTTTTACTATTTAGCCTATTAGTAGTACTTAAACAAGCAAAAATAATATAACTATTTTGAGGGGCACCTATAATATTGTTTTTATCTCTTACGAATATCAAGTAACCCACCCTGCATTCAGAACTTTACAAATTAGTCTAGTAAATCTTTTATATGGTATAATATTTTCGATTAGTTGGTTGAATTTATAATGAGATATTATGTTGAAAAACTGGTGACGAAAATACCTTTAATTTTCCATTGAATTATTGACTTACTTATTTCAGAGCCGTGTAATAAACTCATGTTACTATTTTTATAACTAAACAAACAGCTAATAATAAACTAAAATTTCACATATAACTTAAATTACTTGATTGTGCTGCATCTATAATATATATATTATACTAATTATATAATTAGTTCTCTTAAAAATTTATAGGAAGGGAGGTAGGATAAAATTATACTACCTACCACCCCGTTATTTTTTAAATTTATATTATCCTATTGTCTATTTAGAGAATAAAATAAACTCTCACTCAAGTATTTACCAAATATATGTTTTTTATCAATAGAGGGAGTAAGACATTCCTACTTAATAGATAGGTAATTTTTGGTTATTGAAGCAATACTTGTTTTGGTCTTGCTTGTATACAAGCAAGACCAAAACAAATACTCGGGAAAGCAATTAAATATGCTAGATGTATTAATCCTAACAAAATTTAACTACTTATAATATAATTATAAGTAAAACTAGCTAAGAATATAAATTTCATTAAGCTAATAAAGACAATTATCCTAATAAACAACTTGCAAAAACTATTTTTAGTTTATAGGGAAACCCCCTTTATATAAATCTAATACTATGCTTCATAGTTAGGATGTAAAAACTCTAATATTCAGCGAAGTGCACTAATTGACACATTTAATCTAGTTAGTACTGATTATAATTTAATTATAACAAATAGAGTAAATTATATTTGTGAAGTTCTAGGGTAATATCTGAGTATTATTAACAAAACTATTAATTAAATCAAGAATAAATCTGTACTCACCCACATAAAGAGTTTCTATAACAAATACACGAAATCCTGTAAATTATCACACGTAACCCTGCTACATTAATACTAATATCTTAAGTATTTACAGTAACTATACTTTTTGGTTCAAGTACAGCACAAGATAAAATTAAAACCATTTTAATTAGATAGAATAAAAGATTTAATAATATTCCAATTAAATTAACCTTAAACGCGAAATACAAATTTTTTTTGTATTAATACAAAGGATTTTAGTACCCCTTGATTACCATCACCGCTACCGCTACCACCAGCACTAGTATCACTTGATAGATTTTACCCCTCCTACAATAAATCTAAAACCTAACGAATAAACATTAATTAAAGAACCTATATGCAAAGGGGTACCAGTGTAGTGGAATTAAAGAAGCTATTAGATAAATATCATGTATATCTACAGCCGATATAGTATAAAAATAGGAGAGGGTAAAATTATCTTTTGGCTTTAAGAGTTCAGGATAAAGATCTATAAAACTTAATAGTAAAAAAAAATCACCAAAATTTTAGTTCATATCTAAGGATATAGTTAAACCTAAGGTAGAAACCATTAAAGCACTTAAACTTAACTTACCAGAAATAGTTATACAACCATTTTAGGTATTATTATTACAATTATTACACTTTTCATTAAGTATACAAAAAAAAAGTAAACATCCTCCTAATTATCATTAGAAAGGGGGGGGTTGGACTATATATTCATCCACTTAAACTCTTCACACATATAGTTAAAAGATGAAAATTTAAGGGATATCTTTAAAGAAGAAAATAGCTAAATGGATGTACCACCCATAGTCTCTGAAGATTCGATCCAACCCCTTTAAGTGGGGTTGGATCTACCCTTACGGGTCGATTCTACTCAAAAAATTTTTTTTATACTACCTCTAGACCCTTCCAAACTAAAGTTTGGGAATTACATCTGAATCTATATAGAAGCAAACAAAAATTATTTTTGTTACCTGCGTATTGTCCATTATTACATTTCAAAACTTATCACCATCTCGTATTATATAACTACAAACAGGTATTTCACCTTTTAGGTCTTTACACCTTATCGTAGTATTTATTAAGGACTAAACTTAATAAAATTTTAAGATATAAGATCAAATTCGGAATAAGATAATGATCTAGTTCATATTAGTGAAAATAGTGATGTTAGCTCCTTTTCAAAAAGTTTAACATCTTCAGTATCAGTTTGAACTGAGAGATGATTCTAATCTACTAATGCGAAAGATATCGAAACATTTTACTTTATTATTGCTTTATTTTGCTTTATTTTCCCTTCTACCCAGGGCCCAAGACACAGAGCCTTGGCCGAAAAGCGGGATTATCACGAATAAATAAACTATGTATGTGATAAAAATAAACGTACCTAAAAAAAAAATACTATAATGTAAACAATAATTTAAAATAAAGCTTTAAAAAAGGAGAGGGCATAGTATATTTAAATATACTATGCCCACTTACCTTATTGCTAAGTTTAAATTATACAATACAATTATATTAACCTATGCTATAAATTAAAGTTGAAACACTATAATGTAAACCATCTAAAATAAAATTAGGATAAATACCAAATAATACTGTGAAAACCACTAAAATAAATAGAACAGTGAATTCTCTTTTAGTAAGATCTGAAATACCTTGTTCAAAAAACAAACTAAAAGAACCACCAAAAGCTATTCTATTAAATAAATACATACTATAAGCAGCTGAAAGCACAATTGAAGATGCGGCAAGTGCACCTAATAAAGGTAATCTTTCAAACGCTCCATATAAAGACATAAATTCACCTACAAAATTTAGAGTTAAAGGAGTTCCACAATTAGCTAAACAAAGGATTAAAAAGAATATAGATAATAAAGGCATAAGTTGAGTCATTCCACGATAAAAAGAAATATTTCTAGTACCAGATCTATCATACAAGATACCACCCACTATTATAAATAAACCCGAACTAACAAATCCATGACCTAAACCTAAAAGAATAGCACCTTCTATACCTTGAATACTATTACTAAAGACACCTAACATATATACAGCCGCGTGACCAACAGATGAATAAGCTATTATTTCTTTAATATCAGTAGTACGTAGAGTACTAAGAGCAGCATAAATAATAGTAATAACACCAAAAGTAAAAACGAAAGGAGTAAATGATAAAGTAGCTATAGGTAATATAGGCAACATAAGTCTAAATATACCATATAAAGCCAACTTTAGAACTATAGCAGCTAAAACAACGGATCCACCTAAAGGAGACTCTGTATGTGCCTTAATTAATCAAGAGTTTATACCATACAATGGAGTTTTTACTGCAATAGCTATAAATACCCCAATAAATATAAATAATTGTGTAGTATAATCAAAATTCGTTTTAAATAAAGCATCAAAATCGGTAGTTCCCATTATAGAAGACATAGTTAATATTGCTAATAATAAAAATAAAGAACTTCCCAATGTATATAAAAAGATATAATAACTTGCTCTTACTTTATTACCAGATCCAAATAAACCTATTAATAAAAATAAAGGAGGTAGTATACTTTCGAAAAATATATAGAATAATAATATATCTAAAACTAAAAATACAGCTAATAATAATGTTTCTAATAACAACATAATTATTAAATAAGATTTTATATTTTCGGTTATAGAATTTCAATTAGATAATAATGCTATAGGCATTATTATTGTAGTTAATAAAACAAAATAAATAGATAGTCCATCTATTCCGAGATAAATATCAAAATAACTCATATCATAATGTTCTTGCACGAACTGAAATTGATTACTACTAAAATCAAATGAAATGTAAATAATTAAAGATATTATTAAATTAATAACTGATGTTCCAAGAGCGATTATTTTATAATAAACATTATTATTATATTCACCTACGACTATACCATAATCAACACGTCCAGAGTATATCCCAGCATTAGCAGGCGTTACATTGGAAAGTCTAAAGCTAGAAACCACAATTCCATCCAATGAGTCAGTAAATGGTGGTACGTGATAAGAAGTTGTACTATAAATTAAAAATATACCTAAAATGGGTATTAATAATAAACTGGATAATAACATTTTTTTGGTTAACAGTCAATATATTTCCGAAATTACCTCCAAACTAAAAAAATCGTTCATCATATGGAAAATTCCATGATGCAAAAATAGATTCTATTAATCTAAAATAAGTTTTTTCTAAAACAAGTTTATCACTGGTGGAAATATATCAAAACTAAATAAAACGCAAGGTACAAATAGAATTAAAGCAAATAAAATAGGCAATAAAACTGTTCAACAGAACCCCATTAATTGATCAAAACGTATCCTAGGGAAAGATGCTCTAGCTCAGATGAAAATAAATATCATAATAGAACTTTTCAGTCCTATACTTAAACCGTATAATAACCCTTCTAAATTAGGATTATTAGAAATATATTCTATGTAAAATTGCGCTAACCCACTATTACCTAAAAAATAAAAAGCAGGATTATTGCAAATTACATAAACATATTGATCACTAAAACCATATAAATCTCGTCAACTCTCAAATAATAATTCAAAATAAATATAATCTATAAAACTTATTAAATAAGATATAGAGTATATTGGTAAATAACCACCTAAAAATAATAGACTAGTTAATATACACATTAATACTATACTACCGTACTCTGCAAGAAAAAAGAAAACAAAAACAACTGCTGCGTGCTCCGTCATAAATCCACTAACTAATTCGGATTCAGCCTCAGCTAGGTCAAAAGGAGCACGGTTGGTTTCCGCTATAGACCCGATAAAAAAAATAAGAAAAATAGGTAATAAAGGTAATATGAATCATACAGCTCTTTGACCTTCTGTAACTACTGTAAGATTTAAGCTACCTGTTAACATAACAACTATTAATATAGCAGAACTTAATACTAATTCATAACTAATTAATTGAGCTGTAGATCTTAAAGATCCTAAGAAGGCATATTTACTATTAGCACTTCATCCAGCTAAAAGTATACCATATGTAGCTAAAGATGAAACAGCTAAAAGGTAAAAAATACCTAAATTCATATCATTAATAGATAAACCTGGACCATAAGGTATAACTGCATATCCTAAAAGTGCGAAAACTAATGTGATTACAGGTCCTAAAAAAAACAAAATCATATTAGCTTGTGTAGGTGCAACATATTCTTTTAAAAGAAGTTTTAAGGCATCCGCAAATGCCTGAAGTAAACCATAATATCCTACTACATTAGGACCTAATCTTCTTTGCATACTGGCCATAGTTTTTCTTTCTGCTACTGTTACATAAGCTACCGCAAGTAAAGCAGGTACAAGCACTAAAACTACCTCGAGAAGTGATATTATTGTTGGAATCTTAAACATTTTTTTTTATTATTAATTTAAATTACCATATATACACATAATAGCATATACTTATTTGTATACCTTTAGTGAAACAATGTAATCAGTTAACCTTAGCTATAAATACGTAAACATATATTTATAAATCTAAGGGTTATTTTTACCATAGCGTTAGTATAATTCTACCTTAACAACACTCATAATCTTTCATATTATCTTTCATTTTTGATTAAAATATAAATCAATAGTTTAGGTAACTACTTTTCTACTTTTGAGCTAATGAAATTTTTTGCTATAAATATAAAAAGAAAAAGGTAAAAAATAGAGCTTGATACTTGCGCAGCCTTAAAAAACAGCTTATCAAAGCACGCATAATTGCAACTATGACCTTTTTGTACCTCCTACTTGATAATTTATATTAAATACCCTAGTATAAAGCTAGCCTATTTTTAAGTGTTTCGCTACTGATTTAAAAAGGATTAATTATATCACGAAATTTTTAGGCACGACCTTAATTAACAAATATTTAAATATAACCTAAACAATTAAATCCCTTGCCATACAAAATTTTGTGAAAAAAGGGGGGGGCATCCATTAATTAATTAGGCTACCTAGCATACCGCACAGCTAAAAAGTAACTCAAAATTTTTTAATAAAAGTATATTATAAATAATACATTCTCATTTCAGATTCGAACTAAAATCAGGATATTAGAAGTATCCGGCTCTACCATTGAGCTAATGAGAATTAGGAGGAGGTTGGTGAAACCAACCCCCCCCCCTTCCAGTGTAGAATTATTTTTTACATGTTAAGTTCTATATCTCTCTATTATTTAACTAACAAATATTTCTCTGCGTGAGGATTAAATTTAACTTCTTTTACGTTTAACACCTGTAGGTGTATTATTCTCATAACTAGTGTCTCCTTCATTATATGGATCTCGCTTTAGTACGAGTTCTTCTTTTAAAATTATCTACACTTTCGCCTTATTTTTTAGGTTCTCGCTATCTGACCTAATCAATAATAACTTGATAAGGTAATTCTTCCTTTGGTTTATAGTTAGGGTTTTTTAGCTGTTGATTGATATAACTCTATCTATTAGCTACTCTTTTATTTAAATATTCCATAATTTCATTGTGTAGTCTAAGCATACTCTCTCTTAATCTAGCTTGACTCTCCACGATGACTCATGAATTTCTATTAACTAGAGTAGTATAATCAGAATAAATATCCTTATAACTATTAGCTCATAACTGATATTCTCTACGATTTACTCTGTTTTCGAACTGCTCATCAGTTTCTTCCCATCTTCTAAACATAGTTTTTCTTACCTTATCTCTGGTAGCTTTAAGCTCAGCTTCCGAACGCTTAACCATATTAGTCTTATTAGCATGGTGACTATTTACTTTCGCCTTAATAACTCTTTTTTCTAGTCTCTCAATAAATTATGGGACATGCAAGCTCCTATTCGTCCGACTCTCCCTCTCTTCTATCCAAAGTAACTCGTGCATCAGCTTTAGCCGATGCAAATTCTTGAACTGATCTTTTCTTTTTACCTCCTGTACTATAATTAACCTCCATATCACTAGTAAATTCCTCGCTATTATTAGTATCTTTAGCCATAATATTAATATTAATCCGTTTAGAAATATTTCTCGGAGAAAGCTATTCATCTACTGCCAAGAGTAATTTGTGGTAAAAAATATTGAATCAATTTTGTCAGAATAGATAGAATTAGGTATATTCAATCATGGCAAAGCCGTACTTAACAAGTCTTTGATCTTAATATTTAAGAGAGTATAATCTAATAAAATATCTATAAATCGTCCTATAAAGCAACCAATACTTATTATAACACTAGATAAACTAAATATATTATTATATAGTTCTTGACAACTATAATTAACATTATATTAAGCTAAAAATAAACTTTTAGCTAATATAACCCCAGCAATTGTAATAACCAAACGTATTAAAAATAAACGAACTTATTTTCAAAAATTTGAACAAATTTTTGAAAATCCGTGTGGCATGTTTTCACAGCCTAACTAGATTTTTTTAGTGTTGATATGAGTTCTTTACGCTCACCCTCTAAATTTTTACTTGTGGTAGAAAAAGTCTTAATAAGCAATTTAGTTTTATGATCATTTAAATTATAAGATGCAAACTTTTTTGTACAAGCTATGTGGTTGTTATAGATTGTGCGGATTGGCCTGGTTTAAGTACCCACATTTGTACTATACAAATTAGCAAATAAATTAAACTAATCTGTATAACTGTTTAATTTACCTACAAATTTTTGTACGTCTTGTAAGGAAAACGTCATAATATAGAATTTTACTTTTTTTACCATTAAGAGTCAAGAGAATCGCACTCTTAAGAAGTATTAGCTACCCCTAACCTTCTTTTATCTACCATAAACTATTATGGTACCTTAAATAAAAATACAATAAACTTTATATTAAAGGACTTATTCAATCTTCACAAATAACAATATATTAAATCTTTTAAACAGTTAGATGTGTTAATGTACTGCGGCTACGCCGTACAATAGGATTTAACCATCAAAGGACCCCCTCTGTTCTGTTTTGTTCATATAAAATCCGTATTATTACCCTAAGGGATTTTTATCTTGGTAGGATTCGAACCTACATTATAGAACATCAAAAATTCTCGACTTACCCTTTAGTCTACAAGATACTAGTGTATATTAGTCACTACTTAAAAATAATAACTAATATAGACTTTTGAAACTATCCCGGTTGTCTCTTCGAAAAATCCTCGGGACATGCCCTCTGGTGGGGGCAAGCCATAAATAGCTAACGGTTTTATTGGTCTTACGAGATAACGAATATCTCGCCCATCTGAAAGATAGTAAATAGATTCACTTAGGTTAAAGTCCAAAATAGATTGTTACTCTCAGCCTACCTATATTTATTCTTATCATCAACTAGACTAATAGTTCAACTAATCCTAAAGTAATCGCAAGACAACATAACTAAAATATATCTCTCAGCATAGTAGGGATACCCAGATCCTGAAAAGATACGTAGGATTGAAAAAAAAAATCATATGTGGTCCATTTCTTACATATTTATAATTTATGCCTATAAGTATAGTCCACAAGATATTTAGGGTAAATACGACTAGAACGTATACAATTATCTCCTCATAATATGAATAGTCTATCTCAAAACTTACCCTTTAGTCCATATTATAATTAATTTAAAATAATAATAGAGTCTTGGTTTTACCTAAGTATTATTTATTTAAAAGAAAAAAAAACTAACCGTTCTGAGCGCAGCATAAAAAATAACTAAAAAATATATTTTTTTATTCATTTTTTACCTATAATATTCTCCATAAATTAATTAGGATACGCGAAGCGTCGCTCGCGCTCGCAGAACTTAAGGACTTATAATTATTCGCGATGCGACCCAAGAGGCTCTTCGAAGTCCCCATCCCTTCGGACGGGTAGCCTCCATAAATTAATTAGAATACGTACCCCCCCCAGGGTTTAATAAAACTCAAAGGATATAGATATTTGTGATTTGCATAAATGGAAATAAATTATCCTTCGCACTTTCAAATAATATACCTCCATACCTCCTCGGTTGCTTCGTAATATGGCTGGCTGCTCCCTCCCCCCCCACCTTCATAATTAATTAGGCTGCTCACCGAAGTATGCATGCTTGCGCCCGAAATAGCCATCAAGGATAAAAAATAAAAATTAAATTTTTATTTTTTTTTGAAAATATAGACCTCTAGGGTTAAATGATCTTAAGAAGGACGGGACTTGAACCCGTAAAACCATTAAAGATAAGCCTGGCCTAAACAGACCGCGTTTTCCAAATTTCGCCACCTTCTTTTTTTGAACTCTGCCAACACTACGTTAGATCAAAGAGGGGGGGAGGGCAGAGCCCTAGGGCTCTGCATTAATTTTTTACACTTCACTTTTTATTTTATTGCACATTACGAAACTTACATGCGGTGCTTTAGCTTAAAATAACTAAAAAAAATTTTCCCCCTTCATAATTAATTAGGCTGCTCACGAAGTATGCATGCTTGCGACCCAAGTCGCCGCACAGGACGTGGCTAGAAAAATAGAGCTCGCACCTTAAAAAAAATAGACTAAAAAAAATATTATAATTTTTCTAGTCCTAGGCCGAGAGGCGAAGAGGTAGGATTCATTATATTTAGTGTTATTTCCATAAGATTAAGCAGGATTTGCATCTACCTTCTTACCCGAGGGTAAGAAGTAAGACTAACTATATGAAACTTCCTTTAATCTTTACAGACCCTAAGTTATATAAACCGCCGCACGTAGACGACTCTTGATGCTCCGCTTCCCACTTAACTACCTATCAGCCCTCACACAAGATAGGGGAAACCGTAAAAATATACGTGGGATAAAAAAAAATAGTATCTTTTGCTGGCTTAAAAACTGTAAATAATTAACAAACAATAAATTTACCCAAGGGTTATATTTAAGTATAAGCAAGATAGAAACCACCGCCACCGTGTAACTCCTTCCCGCCACATCGATGACTCCCTACTTTTTTTAAGGTTGCGCAAGCATAAAGCTCTACACGTTAAAATATGTGCATCAAACATAGCCCCTAGGTCCATCCCCTCCCCATGACGAAGTAAGACCCGTATTTTGACTTATGGCGCTCCCTACTCACTCAACTATTTTTTCTATTCATGCGCGCCATATTATGGCTATCCACCGGGGGTAGAATATAATTATCCATCCTTTGCATTAGTAACCGGACGCGTCCGGCTACCTAACATATATAATGTGACCATAAACTCTCCTAAAAACAACTTCCCATTTGGCTTACGCCTCCTTTCGTAAGGTACAAATCTAAATATACCCATCTGCCCTAACTCAAATTACCTAGGGACATGCCTGCTATCTATGAGAACTTACAACTGCAACGCACTATGCATTGGCCTATAAAACGCTGCTATAGTTCTATTCTATCCGTCAGCCATCATTCTCAATCTCACAAGCCAAGATAATAATAATAATGCACCCATACATGCTCAAGATAAGATTCGAACTTACAACCAAGGCAGCTTCAATGCCCTGCTCAACCAATTGAGCTTCTCGAGCTAATGAGTATGTAACCTCCAACTCTTTCAGTCGTGATCATATTCGGTGTGGTTACTAGTACACCACCCGCTATATGGGGGCTTACCACGTACCGAAAAAAAGTTTACCCTACTATACTCCACTTCAGGTCTACCACTATTGTATCTGCATACCCAAAGCTACTAACCCCCCCCATCCCTTTTTAAAAATAAATATAGATTTCTTTTACTCATGAGTATTTAAAAATAATATAACTTTAATTACTTGCCCACGATAATTTTTTTATTTTATTATTTTATTCTTCAGTTTAGCTGAAGAATAAAAAACTAAAAATTTTACAGCTACAGAGCCTTGGGTCCTGGTTTTTACTGCTTAGTCTTAAGCAGTAAAAATTAAACAGCCCTGCATATTTCATAAACATAGGACAAAAATAAATAGAAAAATGGAGGTACCAGGAATCGAACCTAGGATACTAATATGCAAAATTAGAGTTTTACCAAACTAAACTATACCCCCTTGGTATATCCGAAAAACAAAACAACTTGAACGTTTATAAATTTTATCCATGCGAAGCGTGCCGCGAAGCGAAATCTCCTTCCCATTATTGTTTTCGTTTACGGATATTAATTACTAAAGCGATTATTGTATCTGAGAGGTGACTTGAACACCTACGATATTAAATCAGAGCATTTTAAGTACCCACTGTCTACCTATTCCAGCACTCAGATAAAAAAGGAAAGGGGGTAATCATTATATCTTAATTACCCCTAAATTATATTGCTTTTCATCTATACATTGCTTTTCATATTGCTTTTTACTTATACATCGTTTTTCATTTATACATTGCTTTCCATTTATATATTGCTTCTCGCTTATCTACTTAAAGGAGAAATTATTGCTAATCCATCTTCAATGAGGTAGAGCAATTTGACTGATTGCCCCCTTATGCGGGCAAAGGATTCGCACCTTCAATTTTGGGTCATGAGCCCAATATGTTAACTATTACATCAACCCGCAGTATAAGGCTAAAGTGACTTGAACACTTATAAAAACTGTTATGAGCAGTACACTTTACCAATTAAGTTATAGCCTCTTATAGGGGAGGGTGGAGTAATTGAGCCGTAAGCAAAACCTGATTATACTCAACACATAATTTAAAAAATATTATCACATCATTCAACATAATTTGCAATAAATTAAATTATAAGAAGTTTACCAGTATTGCTCTACAGTATCTTGCCCCGTTAGACTAGGCGGGATTCGAACCCGCGATCCCAGCATTGAAAGAGCTGTGTCATACCACTTGACTACTAATCCTGCTGTTAAAACGAATTACTACTTAAACCCTCTTTTTTCTATTATAATAAAAACAAGATCGAATAAAATTCACCATCTATAATTGTTATCCAAAATTAATTTTTTTTTCATTTATTATCTTTTTTTTACTTTCATTATAATATTATACAATTATATTATTCTCATTAAAGTAAAATTACGGCTTCTACTAATTTTAAATGTAGCCTTAAATTATAGCAAGGGTTCGTAGAATTAGCCGCCTTTGAATTATGCCTCTATTAAATTTATCCTACTGCAGGCTGCGAAGCTTACATGCCTCCTTAATACTAAATTGGTACTCCTCCACTCCTACTTACGCCTGTAAATAAGCTCAAGGAGTGGAGGGGGTGGCTACTTCGTATGCCAAGATTGTACTATAAAAATCACGGATTTTTAAGCCTTAAGGGCCGAGCTAAAATTACCTTCAAATAAAAATATCCCCCTACCCCTCCCCAGCCCAGTGGGGGTATCGCACCCCCTTCAATTGATTACAAAACAATTGCATTTCTTTTATGCTAACCAGGCCCAATAGATTATATGATAGATATAATTTATAGTAGTAATTTAAAGAATTAGTACTCTATTCCTCAAAACCTCCAGGTTATTACAAATAAAGCCTATACTACAATCCTCCCTTTTACTTTTGCTCATACAGCTTAGAATTTAAATGAGCAAAAACCAACTATATAAAGGGTTATGTATTCGTAATATTATCTTACGTCTATTTAAGAAATATCTTAAGGTAAGCCTCGTGCCTATATGCTTTCAGCACTTATCTTGGACTAACTTAGCTTTCCTGCCGTGCCTATACTATTGTAATATAGCAGGTATTGCTATACTCACTTACCTACCTGAGTGAAAGTAGTATCCCTGTATAAAACGTACTAACACTTATACATTAATTAATATCGGGCATATAAACAACAGGTAAACCATAGGTTAATAAAGTGTACCCTGGTATTACCCAGAATAACTTAATTCCCCACATTCCTTTCGTACTAGGTTACTCCTTATTCTATTCTAATTCCCTCTAGAAGATAGAAACCATACTGTCTCACGACGTATTTAACCCAGCTCATGTAACTTTTTAATCGACGAACAGTCGTACCCTACCGAGGTCCTGCATCCCAGAGGAGAAGTTAAGCCGACATCGAGGTGCCAAACCGCGCACTCATTATGTACACTCTTGCGCAAATTAGCCTGTTCAATTTGTTATCTTAATTTTCCATTTTTTACAAAATGGTTCAGACTATGTATTCACTTTTTATTATATATATTACGCCTACAATGCTTTCTTGAAAACCTATTTATATTTTTGGTGCACTCATATTTCATAAGCGCTACCTTAAAAAATTCTTCCTTTATTCATTCCTGCCTGCTTTTAATTTATATATCTCATCTAAACCTTATGTAGTTAAATAATTTTTATTTTTAACTATGTCGAAAGCAAGTTTAAATAGTAAGTAATCCTTATATTTTTGAGTCAATAAAAGAGGATACTGATAAAAATGATTTATAATTAGTTCCCTCCCCCGACGCAAGCTCGGGGGAACTCCCCTCCGGGAAGTTCTAATTCTTTTATAGATTCAATATGTAATTGAATAGAATTTTCACTAGGTTGATAAATTTTACCCGCACCAAAAAAATTTACTATTTGTTCTAATATAGCTATATCTTTTTTATTTAAATGAATTTGAAAACGTAATTTAACCACTCAACCACTTTTACTTTGATTATTTTTAGCTAAGGTAATTAAAAAGCAACCTTCAGCATCAACAAACCCAGTAACAGTTCTAGAATATAGTCGTTCTCCTAGTCAAATTATTTAAAGATTTTTTCACCGTATTATAACTAGAAGCCATAGTAGAATAAGACTTACCGGCCATCCATCCTTTCACAGCAAAAGCACCAACTCTTCGTTTAGATGAAAAAATAGAATAACCAACGTTAGGGTTAATGTGACCTCTATATTTTCGTACAGATAATCCTTTATAAGAAGAGTCGATATTTTTTAAACCTCCTTTCCAACGTAATCTATAAACACTACGATCCGCTCTATAACGCGGAGTTAATCTACCTTTAACTTCCATTCTAATCCCAGCCATATTCTTGTATTTAATACCATTAAATACGATATTATTCAAATTGGCCTTAACTCGTGGTAAGAATTCATCATTAACAACACTAGTATATAATTTAGTTAACAATTTATCTAAATTAAGTTTACTAGTTAATATATCTTTCAGATTAAGAGTTCTATATTTATTTTCAACTAAATTTAAATTTACTTTTTTAACGATTCTACCTTTTTCATGAATTCTATTTACTCTAGGTAACTTAGCTTTATTTAACATAATATTCATTATTTTTAGAACTTTCGTATTTCTCTTTTTAATTTTTTTTGTAGATATTTCAGTGAACAAATCAGTATTAAATACTATATTTTTCAAATTCACAATATTAAATTCTATTTGTTTATTATAAATTTTGCTTATAACATTACTTAATCTATATAAAAATTTTTCTTCAAATTTATACTTATTAAGATTTAATTTAAATTTATATTTTCGAAGAAGACGAAATTCTCTTTTAAGTAAAATTTTTACCCATTTATTTGTTTCTTTATTCGCCTTAATTTTACTTGTTTTTAATGCAGAGAAATAAGCATAATAATCTTTAAGTACTTTTCCATCTTTCATTATGAGGGATATCATATTAAATTTAAAAAAAATTTTTTCTATTTTTTTTAAAAATCCCATGCAATACACACGTACATTTCCTCATCTTAATTCTAATTTTCTTTGACCATTCTTACGGGTTTTGCTTTTGAATATTTTTTTTTTTCTAAAAATAAAATAACCGCGTGTTTTAAGTAAACAAAGTAACTGTTTAGTTAAATTACTTAAAATTTTGATTTTTTTTAATAAAGCAACCTTTTCTCTATTAAAAGTATAGAGAGTTATAATAGCCTTAGAATTAGTATGTTTAATTTCCGGTCTAGCAAAAAAAATTTTATTAAATGATAAACGTCTTTTCCTAGTAAGAATATGTTTGTATTTAAGAAATTTATGATTAAAATATGTATCAAAATAAACTTTTATTATTTTAACAATATTGATATCGTATATAGGAAAATTTTTTATTAAATTACTATTATAATGATAAACACTATTTCTTCACTCTTTTGCTCATGCAGGAAAATATTGTATATCCCCTACATCACTTATTATTTCATTAAAGGGTCTCAATTTCAAATTATTTTTCACGTTTTGCTTAAAAATATTTGGAATAATCATATCTTTTATCGTAGATTCTTTGACCCCTCTCGAAGAATTTATTAAATTGGACTGCGTAGAAGCTTTTTTGATTAAATTTTGATTTTTTTTCATTTTATTCTTCACTATAGTAATAATTTTTATTAATTTTGTTAAGAAATTTATCTTTATCATGAGAGGGCGGGCTTGTTATGCGAAGCCATCCCCTAATTAATTAGGCTGCTCACGAAGTATGCATGATAGACTACTCCACCCCTCCTTCATAATTAATTAGGCTGCTCACCGAAGTATGCATGCTTGCGACCGAAGTTGCCGAACATAGTTATGAAAGGGTAATAAAATATATGCTAACTCCTGCCCACAGCTGCATACTAAGTGTGCATCGCAGGCTAATTTAGCCATATCAAGTAGTCGCACGTATTCTTCTTACTAGCCTAAATAAACTACTGCGCCAAAAAAGTTGGTTTTCAAGAGTAAATTTTCTTATTTTTAATTATATATAATAAAAAGTGCTGGGTTTCTAGATAAGAATTATTGTTAGTTTTACTCACCTATTAGTCGTTGAACGTTTTTATCTTAATTTTTACTAGATAAGATAAATTTCGCTTCAAATTTACGTGTATCTAAGATTGGCTTTTATAAAGTGTAAGAACACTTATATAAAAGTATAAATTATCACTCCCTTAAGAGCGAGTATCTATCTCTGAGGACCCTAAAAAAAATCCCTTAAGGATCGTATACTTCCGTATTAGTAGCCAATCTTGATGAGAAGTAATTTTTGAAATTAACCCAATTAAATTATTAATAATTTTCTTGCTTACAATTTTTTTTACCTTACCTATCTTCCTGCTTATTATACCTTTCTATTTACACCAACACCTTCAGGGAGTTTTATATTTTTTTTTTACTAACGAGGCACACCAGTATCAGTACAAAACAGTGAAAAAAAAAATATAAAAGAGTCGTCCGGAATAAATTATGGATAAGCCACATAATTTATTTAGGTAGCTAGGTGACCATTCCCCTAAAAATCTCAAGCGGTTGGTATCGCGATGAAACTACTATCCCCCACGCACGCTACACAGCAGTAAGATAATAAGAGAAGATTAAGTAATAATATAACTTAAATATAGGGTGAAGGCTCGTATAAATAGCTATATATATATATATTCACTATTATTCTAATTAAGCAAAAAAATAAATTAAAGGACAAACATCCCTAGCGTAGCTTTTCCAATAATCCAAGACCTTTCCTTAATGTGTCTTGTGATCCTATGCCCCGCTTACGCGACTGTAAGATTTGTTGTGAATCAAACAGTAAAGCAAGATTAAGCCGTTAAACTTGGTAAATAGTTAACATTATTATTAAAAACACTGCTAAGTATTAATTAATAACTAGAAAAAGCACTATGTTACTCCAAATGCCAGCGTTGTCCTACCCTTGTCCTAGGGCATTGCCCTAGACGCAGACAGGTAAGCAGCAATATCATTATTAAAGTACTTTTTTTTTTACTAAAGCTAATTTCACTATAGCTAAAATCTTACCCTTTCAATAATATGTACGCCTTTCCGTGTCGTACTAGCAAACGATTACATACAACTTAGTTATATAATACATGCAAACAAAAATTATTTTTTTTACCCCTTAAAGCTAGAGTTTAGCTTTATAAGACAAGGTAACAGGGGTTACTTCCCGCCTTAGGTAAAAAAATATACCCAAAATTAATAGCTGCGTATCCCTACGAAGTATACTTGCGTCGAGATTCGTGATTAAAAAACTAAAACACGATTTTTCGCAACCAACATCACAATCCTTAGACACTCCCATCTACTCTTTATGGGGTCTGTGCCCCGCATAAACTGTCTCCTAGCAAATGTTCTCTCTTTTTTATAAGAACTTCTCTTAGCAATTCTAAGTATTTTTTCCGGGTTGGGTTTATCTCTTTCGTTCTCTTAGTCATCTAAGTAACGTTCCCCTTCTTTTATCCCTTCTCATAAATCATAGAGTCTGATGTTTATAATATATAAACCGTCAAGCTAAACATAATTTCACCTAAACCTTCTTTCTAAAACGCTTGAAGAGATAACTTAAGATCCTTTTACATTTAACTGACAACAATATAAGGTATTTAACTTATATCATTAGACAATATACATAATATTCCATAATAATACAATAAGCAAATAAAGGTATTTCACTTTTATACTATCGATTACCTTATCTTCTCAAATTTGCTGTTATTATACTCAATAATTAGTAACAGTAAAGCTGCATAGGGTCTTCTCGTCTAACTAGAGGTAAACTGTATCTGCACAGTTATTCCAATTTCACAGAGTCAATCATAGAGACAGCTGTTGTATCGTTACACCATTCATGCAAAGACCGCATTTAACGGCCAAGGTATTCCGCTACCTTAGGCAACGGGCAAGATATCACTATCCCTTGTTACCATCTTAAAAAGTAACAAGTGCCCGCTGGACCAAATCATCAATCTATTTAGATTGTTTAGCGTATGGTCTCTGAGGATTTTAGAAAAGTTTAAGCTCTATTAATGAGTAAGTTAGTGGTTCCTTACTTATTGGTTAGGATCATTTATATAATCCAAGATTTCCTCTAATGTTCTTTTTCTTTGTTTTCCCTTACCTTCAGGATTATAAGTATAAACCAATTTAATTAATTCTATAAGGTCTTCTTTGCTAGTTGCTTTACGATGATTCTCATCTAATTTATTAATAACATAGCTGAAAGTATCAAAAATTTCAGATTTATATTTACTTGAATATACTGCAACGTATTTAGCAAAGAAAGGTAACACATATTTTTTCAAATTTTTAGTACCTTTCAAAGAATAAACTAAAACATTAGCGGATCCGGATTTTTTGGTTACTGTTCCTTTATTCCCAAAAAGGATCTTGAACGAATGAAGTATTTCCATACCATTTGTATGTTGTACAACATTAAACTCAGGTTGTAAGGCAACTCTATTTGTTAACTCAGTATTCTTCACTATAGATATTACTAAAGCTCCTTCTCCCTCCACAAAACCTCCTAATCAATATTTGTAGTTCTCATCCTGAACTAACTTTTCTAATCTTTCCTGCTGATTGAATTCTAAATTACCTGTATTATTAGCCGACACCGTTAGACCAATTGACCCCTCTGATAAAAGGGGTGAACTGGTATGTAAACTTTTACCGTGTAAGCTAGCGAAAGTACCGCCAAATTTATTGCTAACTAATCCATTTTTTGTAATACAACCCCGGACTAAATTTAATAAAGGTTGTATCTTTAGTGTTCTTATATTTAATATTTTCATTTTCTATTTATAAATACTTATATTATTTTAAAAATAGAGATCGTTAAACCAATGAACTAGCGTAGAAAAATTGGCACGGCAATGAACTTCTACAATGTAAACTCTATTGTGTACTATACACACTGAAAATTCAAAATTTAATTGTTAGTCCGTTAAAACGTTAAACCATAAGCTAGCAATTGTTACTGGAAAAAAAAGAATGGAATAATTTGCAATAAAGCTAAAGTATAGTACTATAGCTAGCTCTTCTAAGCAAAATAATACAGTGTAATTAAAAAATTTGTTCCAGCATATAGCTAAATTTAATGAGGGCCCTAAGAAAGCCTGACCCTCAGTTATAAGGCCGCCATTAGCCGGGGTTTCCTTCTACACCAAACCTACGACAGTTTAGTTATTTCCGTTAACCAGCCGGCACCGGGCAGGTATCACACTCAGTACTTAGATTTATCATCTTTTTGCAGAGTGCTGTGTTTTAATTAAACAGTCGTACAACATCATTTTATGCTTCTTCCTTTTTACTTGTATTAATCAAGACTAATGAGCCTACCTTTTCCCGAAGTTTTGGTATCAATTTGCCGAGTTCCTTTATGATTGTTATCTCTTACGCCTTCGTATTCTCTACTAGCTTCCTTGTGTGGTAGTCTCCAGGTACGGTATCTATCTGCTCTATTTCCGATCCTCTCATCTATTTAGTTTATTAAGAATCGTACAATCTTCTCATCTACTTAGTTTATTGAAGAAACCAGTTACCCTTACTTTTATTTAAGGTTCCTGGACAAAAATAGGAATTACTTTTTTCCAGCACACTTTACACTTAACAATCATAGACAAAGTGTTGTTTTTAGTAATTATCTCATCGTATTAACCTTCAGGTTATAAACTTAGAGGCCGTTTGACTGGTAACCTTAAGCTTTAGGCGAGTTCTGAATATAGTTTCTTTTCCTCATCTTTTTAGTTTGTCGGAACTTACTCCCCAATAATATTAGATCTTTTCGTTACTCATGTCACCATTATCAATTGAGTTTATTATTATTATGATTTAAAAAAATCATAATCTAATATAACCCAACGTTCTGCTACCCCTGCATTAACCCTATATTATTCAAAAAATTTAGACCCATCGATCCACCACTTCTGGCTGCAAATTCTGCATGCGTTATGGCTCTGTAATTTTTTTATTATTTTAATTTAACCTTTCGGTCCAGACCCTAATGGCCTCCGCAGATTTTAAGTCTGCGAAGCCTGGATAAGTAATAAAAAAAGTATCGAAGGTAGTGTTAAAAATCCTATATTAAATAAAGTATATAGTGTTAAATGAGGACAAAGTTTCGGTATATTGTTTAGATCCGTTAAATTGTCGATGCCTTTAAAGATTTAACAAGCGCTCTGTTACGAGTTCTTCAAATTATGGCTGCTTCTAAGCCCATCTCCTTGTCGACTCAATAAAAAACCTTCTTGTTTTTCACTGAACAATAATTTTGGAACCTTAACTTTTGTTCTGGGCTGTTTCCCTTTTGACATACAACCTTATCATTCTATGTCTGATCATTCAAGATCCATATAAGCCATTCCGAGTCTACATACTCACCGATAAAGCTTTCTACGGCCCCCCGATATGTACCAGCGAACAATGTATTTTCATATCCTAATGAATATGAAATATGTACATCTGGTCTGAGATTAAATTCTGTACCTGCTATAATGTTACTTAAATTGCCTACTATTATAGGTTTCGCAGAAACAAATCTACTTCTTCTACCCATAAGGTAAAGCTGAAGTCCTTCTCCCTAAATAATAAGTATACCTATATATACTTTATTATCCATTTAACAAATAATAAATACTACTTAGCTTTAATCATGTAAATCTTTTGTATTAATTTACCGTTTTTTAAAACTCTAGTCACAGCTGTTCTACTTACATTAATGTACTTAGCTGCGCTAGTGAAACTATCAAAGGATAGTTTTTCATTTGTTTCGATATTAAAAACATCGACTTTTACACCTATAAGGTCGCTAGCTGACTTAGAAATCTTTGCACGTGTTTCTTCTGAAAGTTTTATACCTTTACGTTTTTCAGAGATTTTCTCTCTAACTTCTTCAGTTAAAATTCTTACAGTAGCTGCAATAGATAAGTTGTTTCTAGCTTCCTCACTAAGTACACGTTCTTTAAAAACCTTTAAGGTTTCTTCTGTATGTTTATACCCTAAGGCTGAACCAGCTATTACCAGCACATTATAATCAGGATCTAATAAATCTAAATAATATTGTTCTTTATTTATAATTTCACCTTTGTCTGCAACAAATTCCAATATAGCTAAAGAAAAATTACTGTATCCATACTTTAAGATAGCATTGTGAATAGGTGTTTTACGCATAGTTAAATGCTTAAGACTATAATATTTATAAAATCTTTCGGTAAGATTCACAGAACTACCTACATAAAATTTATCGTTAATATTATTGATTCAACAATAAATACCTGCTTTATTTCTACTATCATTTAGTATTTTTACTTTATCTAAATCACAATCATTATAAATAATTGTGGGTGTTATATTTAATTGTTTTATTATTTTCATTTTTTATATTTTTTTGCGTTAGCGCGCCCGACTTCCTCTTAATCTAAATTTGTAGTATTTATTATTTTGTATCCTTTCAGATAAGGTTTGACTATATCTTAAGCTATAATTTTTATAGCCAACCAACATTTAGTCGATGAACTGCACACCTTTAATTATATAGAGGTAATTCTTCGGATTATTATGAATCGAACATAATTATCCCTTATACCATACGCTCTCGGTTTATAAAGGTGCTTGGCTGCGGATTACCCATTAACTTACGTTAATCAATCTATATTTTACCATACCACGAGTCATTACCTGTGCCACAAACATGTTACCACATCTGCTTGGTTTAGATTGCTTTAGGGCTTCCCCGTCAATTTGATGATTTATTGCAGAAAGTTCATTTCTACACACTGGCCATTTAAAGACTGCTTACATCTTTTCTTTACCAGCTATCCTAGTCAGAATTGTCTTTCACTAAGCTTACCACAGTTCATCGGATATTTTTGCAACAATAACCCGTTCGAGCCTTTATAGCCCTGACTATAGTAAGATCACTAGGCTTCGGGTCTAACTTTAGACACTTATTATTTTCTCTTACATTATCATCGTTTTAACTACGCGCGAACCGCTTTCATTGGGATCCACCTTAGTAGACCCCTAGATTACTTTAACCATCCTTGGATAAAAAAGGTATTATTCTTCAATATATCGTAGGACTTAATAACCTTAGTGCCCACCTCACACTTCCCGTAGGAATACACCCCTCGTTAGCTCACCAAATAGTGGGCAGAAGCAGACAAGTGGACTATCTAATCTTCCCGCCTCGCCGGGAGATTGACACCAGCCATGGAGCTCAGTTTGACGAGGTACTACTCACAGTTTTTCGCTCGCATCTAATGTTAACTTGGTGACCCATTATGCAAAAGGTACGCTCTCGTTTTAGAAAAACAATTCGAGCTGCTTATAAAACTACTATTTCAATAATTCCCTTACGGTACTTATTCTCTGATGCTCATGTATTATATTTAGCCTTTGAGGTAGGTTCCCCAAGTTCAAACAGTTTTTAGACCATTCTAATTGTTTATCGGCTATTTTATTTTCGTTCACACTACTCATAAAATCTCTTTTGATTTCTTTTCCTGAAGCTACTAGGATATTTCAATTCGCTTCGTTTATCAAGTAATTTATCTTAGAGTTTATATGTATTTACATAAAATCATAAGCTACTCTTTAATACATGGCTTTATATCTCCATAATAATCTCTTTTCATACTAATAAAAATAATTATATCCTTTTCATTTCTTACCTTATTATATATAAGATTCTTCGGATTATTATGAATCGAACATAACTATTCGCTCTCCCAAAGAACGCGCCTAACCGCCTGGCTCTAATCCGTATAAAAATTCATTGTATAATCAGGAAAAAATGTTGATTAACCATTGGTTAGTTGCACTTTATAAATACAGTACAGCTATCTTATTAATTGTAAAAAATAAGGCTAGATAGAAAAATTAGCCTACTGGGCGCAGCGCCCATAAATTATGAAGCCACAAGCAAATATTATAAATTAAGCACTATAGGGCATAGCCTCCATAAACACTTTTAATGCTTCAGGACTAATAAAAAAAAAATACGAGCTATAAAAAAAAAATACCTTTTTTATAGCCTTTTTTTATTATGTCGACTGTATGCAACAAACCCCTATACTTAAAACAGAGAATATCCGATTCGAACGGATGTGATTAATAATAACCAAATAAGACTCAAGCTTACCACCTTAGACCACTCGGTCAATTCTCTTTAATTATGATATGTACCTAACATATAACTAAGGTGTACATTAAGCAGCACTACGGATAATTCAAGCGTAATCCTAGTTTACACTACATTCATTTACCACTCTCCACTTACGTACTGAAGAAACTCAATAAGTGGAGATAAACGGCTTTTTAAATCTTTTTTTTTTTATCCCTAGAGATTCTTTTAGTTATTTTTCACATTAGAGCTTGTATGCATATTTTGGCTGCTCATGAAGTATGCATGCCTTCTGGTTTCGCCGAAAATTAACTAAAAGAATAAAAAATTACAGGGTTAGGGTCCTGATATTTTAGTACTGGGACGGAAGGTTAAAATTAAAATTTTAAAAAAGGGAAAAATATACCGAAACATAGTCATAATTCCTCAGCGACTCGAACGCTGATATTATTCTTATCAAAAATACACTTTAACCTGTTAAGTTAAGGAATCCTTTAATTACCTTTATACTAGTAATTATTAAGAAATAGGTGACTCGAACACCCAACCTTCCGTGTGTAAAACGGTTGCTCTACCAATTGAGCTAATTTCTTTTTTATTTCTTAGTAACTAAGTTACTAAAAAATAAAAGTTGAACAAGCTTTCTCAAAAAAAAAAATCTATATATTAACATATAATAAATACTCATTTTGGCTAAAATTTTTTTGGTACAATTATAAACTAATAGATATAGTTTACCATAAATTAATAACGGTTTAATGTAACAGAACTAGGAGGAAAAATACTTCTTTTGTAGATTAGTATTATTAGTTTGATAGTCATTGTTACATAAATGATCTTGTAATAGGATCAGTATTAATGTTATTTTGTATTAGGGCACAACCCAATAAGACTCTTTTCAATTATTCCACTATTATTTCCCTAGCTAATTGTCTTTTATTTATAGATATAATAGTATTATAAACTATACTAAATAATAGTATGGTTAAAAATAAAACAGATACTACAGAGTTTTTACTAATAACCAAAACGCCGCAAAATATTGAAAATAAAGATATTATATTTAATATAATTATCATTCATTTTCTTTACTGCCTATAAACCCCCTATCGATTTATAAGCAGTAATAATTAAAAACTGAGCTAACAATACATTAGATAAAGGCTACGACTAGTCGAAATCGAATCAAGACTCTCTATTTAGAAAACAGATATATTACCTTTAAAGTATAGCCATGGTTGATTAAATGGCAAAGCTTTACCACCCAAATAAAGCCAAAAAAAATAAAACTTGTGATTACTAATAACATATTGTTATTTGTATACAACCGAAATTTGATTAAATATCCCACTTTATTCATACAACATACTTTAATCTAAACTGAAATAAATAAACGTTCTTGATTCATTATAGCTTTAATTTGCCCAATTAAATTAAAACCTTATTATCTTGTATGAGACATATATTAATTCAGCAACCTCACAATAAACCCGTAAGTCTTTAGCCCTATTACCTAAAATAAGGTATTTTTCGAAAAATAGTATAATTTCTTGGTTAATATCTTATATATTAAAAACATTTAAGTGTACTGCTCATTGATATTTTTTAGTATTATCATAATCTAGCCCTTTGGGGCTTGGGCTGGGGATTGTCTTCGGGGGGACTTTTCCCCCCCTAATCAAGGGTAGGTAAATACCTTTATTAGTATAGGACCTAATTAATATAATTTTATTTTACCTGCTCTCGCCCGAGAGCCCCTTATGGCTCCTTGGAGCCATAAGGATGCTATACTTAAGTGTTCTTTATTCTTAATTAACTCGAACGCTTACTTAAACAATAAAAAATTTGCGTCTTTATTTGAAAATATAGGATAAAAATCTAGCGATGACTTCACTTTCTGGTTTTGCTAAAATAGAATTATATATTTTTGAGATATAATTACATTTTTTTGAGGTATAATTACCAGTACCTGTAGTGCTTCGCGGAGATAACACCCTTTATAGGATAATAGGGTGCCCTATTTAAAGATAGGGCACCCTTAAAAGTATTTTTGATAAGAATTATCTGTTTTTAAAGTGATAACAATACAACCAACCATAGCTAAAAGAAGAATGAAACTAGCTATTAAAAGTCACATATTATAGTTAGTGTACATAATATTACCTATACTTGTTATATGCCCTGTTTCGGCTAAATTACCATCTCACATATCACTAGTAACAAAAGATAAATTACTATTATAGATACTTCCATCCAAGTTATTAAAATAATTAGAATTATATTTAAATAAATATATATCATATAATAGATTATTCATATAATAATTATTACTTAATATAGCTACATCATATGGTAATAAATTAAATAAAGGATAATTTAACCCTATTGCTATAGTAATAGCTAAAGGTATAGTATTTCGAGTATTACTTTGTAATTCACTTATTCTAATATTAATCAACATTAAAATAAATAAAAACAATATAGATATAGCTCCTACGTACACTACTAAATAAACTAAACCTATAAAACCTAAACCTATCAAAATTAAATAAACAGAAATATTACCAAATAACCCGATTAAAAATAAAACAGATACTACAGGGTTTTTACTTACAATAACCAAAACACCGCATAATATTGAAAATAAAGATATTATATTTAATATATTAGCTAGATAACCATTTGTAAACGTTTCATTAACTAAAAACAAATTGTTCATTTTAATAATAAATTTTTATATACCTCTCCGAGGAAAATGGTACCGACTGTACTTACATTAATTACTCCTATGCTAAGAATAAACCCTTACAACATACCTTACTAAAAATATAGGAATAATTTACCTATAATTCACGAACACCTTTCTTATCTATTGAAACTACCTTTTATTCCCTGCTTATATATCCATATGGATATATAAGCAGTAGCAATTAAAAATTGAGCTAATAATACATTAGATAAAGGATACGGCTAGTCGGAATCGAACCGACACACTCTGTTTGGAAGACAGACATCCTACCATTAAATGATAGCCGTTTTAAAATTATTTAACTTTCTACTACACTTGGTGGTATAATAGCAATAATAATATTAGATTTTAGCCCCTAAGCTTAGGAGCTCCTTCTAATTATAATTATAATTATTCAAGTCGCAATAAGCAAGGGGGTAAATAAATAATTTATAGTGTATCTATTAGAGCAAAATTTAATAAGGTATTAGCTACCTGATCTAAAATCCCCTAATAACCAATGGTAATTTTATCGTTAGCAAGGCTCCGCCGGAAAAGAGGTGAATCGAACACCCAAGTGTTAATACACAATATTTAGCAAATATCTCGCCCTACCTTTAGCAACTTTTCCTACCCTCCCGTGCAATTTTTGAATCTTTCTAATTTTTTTTTACCCACGCTTATGAAATATGAAATATGAAATATGAAATATGAAATATAAAATATGAAATATGAAATATAAAATATGAAATATGAAATATGCACGGCTATTTTTTTTTCAGCTGCATAGCGCGTAGTACGTAGTGCATAGTGCGTAGCATGCCTGAAAAAATAAAGCAAGCTCCCCAGAACGACCTTATGCCGTCCTGTGCTTTAGGCCTGGGTAAAAGATTATTTTTATTTTTAAATAAGACTTTTTTTTTAGCAAAACGCTAAAAAAAATTAACGAGAACGCCTACAACGGTACCATAACCCTAAGGCTTTCCTAGAAAAATTTTTAATATAACACACACGTTTGCGTAGAGCTACAAATATATATAATTATTAATAATTTTAAAGTTCTTATTATTAAGGCTTCGCAGATCCTGAGTCTTAGACTCAGGGTCTTTAAAATTTTGTTAGTTATTTAGTTTTTCAGTTAAGATGAAGAATAAAATAACTAAAAAAAGAATCTCGAATAGTCAAAATAAGTTTATTGTGACGGCATAATAAATTACCCTTCCCTTTAACATTGTGACGACCGTTATGCCGCCATAATTTTAAGAAGCAGCAGAGATACGAATTAGATCGGATTCGAACCGACATCTACTTCCGTGACAAGGAAGTCCTTGACCAATTAAGTTACTAATTCAGGACTCACACAATTATTTTTAGTTTAACGGTCATTAGAAATACTATATTATAACTAGCTACCAAATGTACCCTTGTGTTATATAAGTTCCGCTAACAAGTTTCTTGCTTTTTAATAAACACATGTCCATAAAAAGTAATAAGCCAACTCAACTTTTCGGCGACGCTTAAATTAAGGCTGTCCGATATTAAAGAATTGTATAAGTTTTTAACTGCAAGCTTGCTTTCTTTATAGTTTATACTATCCTTGAGGATAATTTCACATCTAGCTACCATGAAATATATTTATGAAAAGATTACTGTCGTATAAAACTACGACCGTGTTTATAGGCTTTGCCGGATTCGAACCGGCATCTTAATGATTAAAAGTCACATGTATTAACCATTATACTAAAAGCCCTTAGAAGGCATATACCTGCCGGCCATTGCCCGGGTTGGTCATTCGTACCCCGAGCTTAGGCCGGGGTACGAATGACCTTTTAACTAAAATATTAAGTAGCCCTATACCAAAAAGATTTATTCTAATGTTTGTTACCAACCAAATCTTTAAGTCTTTTTATACCAATAAATTACAAGAGCTAAAACCCCTAGTCGCCACAATTTTCTAAACATTCACTCCTACTGGTTAGCAAATGTAGGGCGGTTTCACCACGCGCATCTAATATGAAAAAGTCAAGAGCACTCAGATTTGAACTGAGAACCGGAAGGTTGAAGCTTCTTATTTTACCATTAAACTATACTCTTTAAGGTGGGGTGCATAGTATTTTAATACTATGCACCCTACCATATTATTTACTATTACATACATCTTTATAGAAAATACCCTAAGTAAATCTAATACTTACCCCGAGCTTGCGCCGGGGACCCTATTGGTCCCATATGGGATCCCGCGAGGGAAGATAATAATAAATTATTTCATCCTAAGCATATAAAAGGTATTTTTTATATTATTCACCTCTATATAAATCATTTAAAGGTGTGCATTCAAACCCATCATTCACAATTTCAGTATAATCCTGTTTAATTTTTTTTTCAGGATAAGTAGTAAAATCATCATAATTTTTAGCTAAACTAGCTTTCCTTGAATATACCCCTTAAGTTGCTCTAAACATTCCTTAGTAGTGCTTTCACTATCTTCAGTGAAAAAGCCAGGATAAATTTTTTTTAGTTCTTCTGCCTCAGCATTAAATCCTTTTAGACTTTGAGGCAATTTTTATCTAACTATAGAGCTTTTTCTATATCATTAAAATCTTGCCCTTAATCACCTAATTTTTTTTTTCAGTATTTTCTTTCGAATTTTACTACTATAATACTCAACCTATTCTTCACTTTCATCTAAACGTTCACATTTTTTCATGAAGCGTAGAAAAATATTGAATTTGAAATTATGAACCTCAGTAATATATAGATACATACAAAAAAAGTCATACAACATCAACAAAATGTCAGTAAAGAATACCACCTTCAAAACCGAGATGATGATTGTCAGTTAAATGGTATGCAAAAATTCTTCATAAAGCTACTGATAAGAAAAGAGTTCCAATTATAACGTGCAATCCGTGGAACCCTGTACCGAAGAAAAAACATGTACCGAAAGCACCATCACTTATAGTAAAAGATGATACACTATATTCTATAGCTTGGAAGCCTGTGAATATTACAGCTAATAATATTGTAGCTACTGAACCATATAATGCACCAGTTCTATCTCCTTGTATTAAAGAGTGGTGAGCTCATGTCACCGTTGCTCCACTTGACAGTAAAATTACTGTGTTTAATAAAGGTAGTTCAAAAGGGTTTACTGGTTCAATCCCAATAGGTGGTCATTGAGCTCCTAATTCTACAGTAGGAGTTAAAGCGCTATGAAAAAACGCTCAAAATATCGCCACAAAGAATAAAGCCTCTGATACTATAAAAAGTATAACTCCTAAATTCAGTCCTTTTTGAACTGCCAAAGTATGATCACCTAAGTAAGTAGCCTCTGATATAATATCTCTAAATCAAAATGACATAGCTGAAACAACTAATAGTAGAGCTATGTAAAAGAAATAGTAACTATTGCTAAAATTATGCATTGATAATGCAGCACTAGTTGTTAAATTTAATAAACAAATACTTGTAAATAAAGGTCAAGGAGATGGACTTACTAAATGAAATGGATGATCTTGAAAGTTACTTCTTATTAAGTTTGTCATCTTCTTAATAGTAAATACAGTTAGTTTGATTTATAGTTATCTTAGCATTTTTATTACCAAGCCTAAAAAAAAAATGGAAGTAAAAGCAATAATCGTTTGTTTACTCTTTTTACAACTAAACTATCATTAGCCTCTAAGATGAATCGAACATCTATCCCGATATTAACAGTATCATGCTCTACCGTTGAGCTATAGGGGCTGCTGTAAGGAAAAACAATAAAAATAGGGGGTTAAATAACACCCTCCCCCCTAATTTCGTACATCACAAATTCCTAGGGTCCTAAGAACCCTAAACGACCATGTCTACTACAGCTTACTTCCGTCACAAGCGCACGCCTGGACTCTTCACCCTCCTACCACTAAACAACCTATCGGCCCGCACAGACAAGATCGGGTAAACCAATAATGATCTAGGTCAAATAAAAAAAAATGGGGGGATAAAAAATTATACAGGTTTCGCAGACCCAGATACAGACTTATGTCTGTACCAAGGATAAAAATAATTTTTCTCTGGTATCATTTCGTATGTACGCATAAAAATATGCCCATCTTCCAATAGTTTATCATAGCCGCTCTTTTCTAAATACTATGCATCAAGTTATATAACATCCCTACGTAACCTGCCACACTTAAATAAAAAATTAATAAACCCCTCCCTTCACTCATTGAGTGAAGGGAGGGGTTGATGGTTACTTCGGGCGCAAGCTCGCCACATATATGAGCAAACTTATTAATAAAAATCCTATTTTAGATCTAACCACTACCCATTTTTTGGCTGCAAAATTAGCCATCAGCTAAAACACCGCAAACTAGGAAACAAGAGATTCGAACTCTTAAAAGCATTAGCTACTGAGTTTACAGCTCAGCCCTTCTTACCAATAAAGGAAGTTTCCTTAAAGGAAACTTCTTACCCCACCCTTTCAATCTAGTTTATTTTATTTGAACGACGCTTCACTGCGAAAATGAAATAAACTAGTTTTTTCTTAATTATCGTCTTTCGAGATTTTTTTACTTATTTTATTATTTTCGGCTGCTCACGGAGTATGCATGCCTCCTGGCTTCGCCGAAAAATGCACGCAAGCATGAATGTGAGAATAACTAAAAGAATAAAAAAATTACAAGTACCCAGAGGACGAGCTTACGCTGTTCTGGCCTGAGGGGGGGGGTGGGATAAAATAAACTTGTTTTTCCCTTTTTTTTCGACCCTAACTCATACTCAAAAAAAAAATTTTTTTAAATCTTGTAATTTGAGATTATTTTGAATTTTTAGCTATAATAGCAAATTCAAAATAGAGTTTAATGCTTGCGCAACCTAAAAATACCGAAAGGTTCAAAAAAAAAGTTTTTCCCTTTATTATTTTAATAAAGGAAGGGGAACCATTTATGGCGGTGTAAACTCGCGATAATAATTCCCCTATTATTAAATCAACTTTTGAAATAATGCGCCCAGTAAAGGGCAAGTTTAAACCCTTACCACACGACTTCCTATACTGCTACGTCACTATCTATCATAGATAACGTGTATATATTTCTCTCCCGAGTCGGCACATATACAGCATATTTATTGTTAATGGCTAATCAATCCCGTGCAACTTCCACTACAAAATATCCTACATTTATTTACCTTGAACTTATTGATATAAAATTCATATTTAATTTGAAAAACCTGCTTTACTGATTACGTATCTACCTTTGTACGGCTTAGTATTCTTACCTTTTAATTTATTCATAATAGTAGAATTACTAGCATTCAATGCCAAAGCAGCATTTCGCGCAGAAGGGTACCTGATGGTTATTCCTGAATTTAAGTCTAAAACTGCGACAGGTTCTGCTGTTAAAGTTGCTTGGAGTTTTTTGAAACGAGTAAGATCTGATTGTTTAAATACAGATTTTTCAAATACAGATTTTAGTTCTTTCTGTAATTTGACCAATTTTAACTCTAACTTATCAACCTTCATAGTTAAGTATTCCACAATAAACTCATCTAGATTTAAATTTTTATTACTTCTTTTATGTAATAAAACCATTCTAGCCATTCTTAATTTAAAACGTGTAGTATCAGTTGTTAAGCGACCTAACGATGAACCTGCTTTTGTACAAATATTATAAAAAGGGCTTAATGTATCAATATAATACTGTTCTCGATTAATACATTCAGATTTTTCGCAATACTCTAAAATGTCTAACCTAAAATTAAGATATCCATATTTCAACAAAGCTCTATATATTACACTCTTATTTCTTTGGAGCTCCTTTTTTAATCAACCGGATGAAAAATAATCTCTTAATCTACGTGATAAATCCGTAGAACTTCCTATATATGTCTTACCATTTAGTAAATTAACAAACCGATAAACACCGGATTTTCCCTTATTATCTTTAAGAACAGATTTTGGATTATCCAAATTCAAATACGTTCTTACACCTGTGAATCTTGAATTTATTGGCGAAAATGTTACATATTTACGAACTAAACTTATCTTACTAGAAGCTAAACTAAAAAAAATAAATCTTAGTTCAGTAAAAGTATATGAAAATATAGTCATTTATTATAATAATATATTACAGTTAGTTTGATTTATAGTTATCCACAACTCCTCTACTGTCTTGAGAGAGGTTCATTGTAGCAAAGCATGGAAAGGATTAAAAGATAATACACATATTAACATAAAGCTACTCTTTATATTTATAACCTAATTTGCATTTCTTGAGCTCCTTAGGTGAGTCGAACACCTCAGCTGTAACTGTATTTAAGCTACCACAACTCGCCACCGAGAAAGAGTTTAGGGTGCTTAGCACCCCGTACCATAGCCTTTTACGCTAAATAATAAATAATTTTAATAACGTGTATATGCTTCTCTAAGTAAAAGAGCCTGGACATATACAGCTTATACTATGTTAATGGTTAATCAACCCCGGGCAACTTCCACTACCCGAACCATATTTCGACTTAACACTAATTAGAGTCACGCATACGAAGAATCCTATTAAAAAAATGTAATCCTATCATTACTATGGATTTAAAATAAGAAAGCAAACTTATTGCGCATACTCCTTTCAGCATGTGACGAGTGGTTAGTACCAATCCAAGGTTTTATTCACCGTGACATGGTGATTCACGATTACTAGCAATTTCTTATTCATGCAGCCGAGTTTCAGGCTACAATCCATATATTTTTTACCCTCTTTTTTGAGATTAGCTCAATATCGCTATTTCGCATCTCTTTGTTAAGGAATATGTGGCACGTCTTTAGCCCACAATATTAAGGCCATGATGACTTGTCTTAGTCCCTGTTATCAAATCCAATATAGCAGATGATGTAGCTTTATCAAAATAATATATTCACAAATAAAGCTCAGGTTTACGTTAATTCCATGGCTTTTGCCACAGTTTCACAACATTAACTGGAAACAGCCGTGCAACACTTGTATGAATAAACTTTCTAAAACATCCAAGGATCAAATATTCCCTTTCTAATAACTATGAACGAACACTTTAGATATCATCCTTACTAAAAAAATAATATTTGGTAAACTCTTGGGTTTTTATTACTCTATTCTATTCAAATTGTGGTAAGATTTTTCGTGGGTCATCGAATTAAACAACATACTTCACTGCTGGTGTCAGAAACGGTCTAGTGATTTCAGTTCCTGCGTTGCCGCATTACTCTTGAGGTGGAATGCTTACACTTTCATTTATAGACCAAGAATTAACCTAATCTATGGCACTCATCATTTTCTGCAAAGACTACTAGGGTCCCTAATCCTTTTCGTGACGCAATGCCTTCGTTCCTCAACGTCAGTTTTTACATAAGAGGTTGCCTTCGCCTTTATCCGTCCTCCAGGTATCAAAGAATTTAAACTCTCCACTCAAAAGTACGACCTCTTCACATAAAACTCTAGCTAACTAGTTACCTTTTAAAGGTGGCATTAGCCGTCTAGGAACCCTTTAAACCTATTTAAGATGAATAACACTAGTCCCATACGTATTACCGCGACTGCTGGCACGTAATTGGTCAGGACATAATATATATATTGTCATTATCAAACATATATTTAGAACTTTACTCCTAAAAAAGATCTCCTGCACTCTTACCCTACTAGTTACATAAAAAAGAATAATTATGTAACCTTTGGGTAAGAGTCGGTCCGTTCATCCAAGTTGCCAGTTCAGCCGTTAGGCCATTGACCAAAATTCCTCACTGCTGTACAATTATGCCTTGGGATTTTTTCATTCCCAATGTGGTCGATCAACCATTTCAGCTTCGACTCCGAGAATTATTGGCTAGTTAAGCCATTACCTTAACTACTACCTATCCCGACAGATACCTTTTCCTCTTAAAGCGGCTTTACACCCTTTACCCAAAAACAGCTGTCAAAAACTATTTTATTTATGAGGTATTTATTTTCCCTCTCTTCAAGGTCGGCCGAATATCTTACACTCACCTGTACACCACTTTTAATAAACCTTCAATATATTGTTCCCTTCTGGTCCTTCCGTTAGGAGGGGACCAAAGGGGATAAAATATTACACCACTACCTAAAATAATGGAGCTCAGATACTAATATCCGAAAAGCTATAAATTAAACGTACGATTAGCATGTGTCAAGCATTTGGACAGCGTTCAATCAGAGCCATCACCAAACTCACCTATCAGCGTAACTAACATTTTTAATTAAAGAAAGTTAAAACTTTTATTATTCAGAGTTTGCCCCATAAATATCAATTTTGTTTGTTTAATCCAAATTTCGTTTCATCGTTTAATATCAATTTACTTGACTTTTTTTTATCTAATAATAGACTTGTTTAAATTATTTTATTTTAATAATTTCATATTTGTTTATTTGATCTAATAATTTTATGCTTCTTTAATAATTTTATGCTTCTTTAATTAGTTTAATAATTCTATGCTTTTTTTGTGATTAGATAAATCCAAAATTGTTATCAATCACTCTTCTTAAGAAATTATACTTTTCGAGTTAAGAGTAATTCACAATTTTGATTATCTATCACTCTTCTTAGAAATTTATGCTAGAATGATTTCACAATTTACTATTAATAAAATCACCCCCTATTAATTTATGCATTTTAAAGAGCTCCTTCTTATCTAGTTAAATAAATTAGGCATAAGAAGTATATACCTTCAAATAACCCACCTAAATAAATTAAGACGGCTCATTTTCCTGCGTACCGTAGCAGTCATACTGCCTTAAAATTATGCCATTCTTGCTAAAAAAAAAATGGTTTATCAAAATTATGTCAGCCGACCTTAATATTAATACAGTTGACTCATAAATTATGTATTTAGGAATAATTTAAGCTATATCTTGTAATAATTTCTTACTAAAAAAAGACTTTACATGAGCTTGATTTTCCAAAATAAGTTATTTCATTTTATTTCCCACTTTCCACAGTTATGTCTAGCGCAAGCGCAGTTTATATATATTATATATAAACTGCATTGCAAAATTCAAAGAGTGGGATAAGGGTAGCAGAAGACCAAAAGCTTAAGCCATAACAATATTTATTAACTCATTTATATTCTCTATTAAAAACCTTAACTTACATTTAAATATTATATATAAATTATTAAATTATAGACTTTCCTTGAAAATTTTATTTTCATCCTATTGCTTATCACTAAATATTTTATCATAACTTTTGGCTAACAAAAAAAGTACATTCTTTTATTAGACAAACATAAGCATACAAAGTAGCTACTATAATTATAAGGGGGGAGTAAGGGCTACTACTTCACCACTCTTAAAAATCCAAGAGAGGATTTATTATTTAACCACAATACCAAATAACCATATATAGTTCGGTGGTCAGCCTAACCGACATACTAAAACAACTACGGCGATCAAAGAAACGTCTATAAAAAGCAATTATATATAAATGTCAGCGAAACCGAAATTAAAACTAAGAAAAAGATCATCATAAAAATTACTAAAGTTCACCTTAAAAGAAAATTATTATCTTTTTAATCATTTAATTAAATCATCCGTTTGATCTTTTAATTTTTTATACTCAGTTATTTTATTTGACGTTCTGTAATAGGCCTATCTACATCCATTAAAGCATCCTGGACTATTTTAAAAGCATCCTGGACTATTTTAACAGCAGTATCTTTCAAGTTATCAAATGCTTCATTTAAATATTATTTTGGCCTATTATGATTTTAAGCTAACTATAATTTATTTTGTTATAGTCATGGAGTCGGTACACCTTCTCTTATGATGTACCGTTTAAATTATTACCACCTAAACCACCCTATAATGGATTCAACCTTCCCGTACAAGCTCGGGGGGGGGGTTGAACTATTAAAACCATCCTCTTTTATATAAATAATATTATCATTCAATATAAAATAATCTATATTTGCAATTAACCAAAATATCCTTATTAATAAAATAAAAATATTAGGATGGCAAACAAATATCTATATTAATCTAATCGAGATTTTAACCATTTAATTAAATATGGTAAAAATATTAAGATAAGGGCTGATTTATTACGAACATTCAGCCCTCAACTACTAAATTTAAGGCTACGTAGTATGCCGTAAATTTTGAGTAATAATTAATGAAGATCTAAACTATCTTTTATATACCCAGAAGATAAAACTACAAAAACTTGCACCTGGATAAAGGCAATTTTTAACTATAATCCTGAGAAAGCAATTATAAAAGCTAAAGGTATTAATACTAAAAAAAGATTAAACTACTAGTCATAATATTATAAGTGAAACCTACTAAAATATTTAATAACATGTGACTCCTTGATCAGGTAAAACAGAACAATTCATTAGTAAGGATAATAATTTCCAATACGCTTAATTGCAATTTCATTACATATACTGCTACCCATTATATTAGATCCTAAAACAGTTCTAATCATTTTTACTTCCTCTTTTGTCGGAGATCTCCTAGTGAAATCGATACCTAACTCACCAAAAGTAGTAGATTTACTATTACTACCAAATCTAACACGCTCTTCTATTAGTGCATTACGTTTTTCTTGTAAAGATTCCGCTAATTTTTTATATTCCTGGTGATCATAAGGATCAGAGGGTAATAAACCATCTTTGTCTGAATTATGGTTATTTCCCTTCGGGGCCGACCCTGAATCAGGCGGGGTTTCACCCGGAGGTCGATTAGATGGGCCAGATATATCATTATTATCTTGATTAAGTAGATCCGATATTTTCATAAAATCAATAAAATCAATATCATTCAAATCCCCCAAGAGCATTTTTATAATATAAAATATAATATAAATTATTCCGTAACATATATAGAAATAGAATATAAATTTTTCTTTATTAATAATAAACATAAAATAAAATTTTAAATTTATCAGGCGAACATATATAAAGTTAATTAGTTCTGACATGCAAATTTTTAAGTTATTTATCATTAGTGTAAGTCAAGACCGTCTTTTATATATCCAGATGACAAAACTACAAAAACTTGTGCCTGGATGAAAGCAATTCCTAATTCTAACCCTGAGAAAGCAATTATAAAAGCTAAAGGTATTAATCCTAAGAAGAAGAAAATTAAACCACTAGTCATAATATTATAAGTGAAACCTGCTAAAATGTTTAATAGCATGTGACCTGATAATCGTGCCACAAATTTATCCTTTATATGTAAATGGACAAGTAATCAAGTTTGATAACAACCTTAAATTAATTTAAACAAATATTTACCTTTAAAAGGATTACTTCTATTTTCTTTTAAGTATAAAGAAATACTCGGTTGACGATAACCTAATGCTCTAGCTGCGGCACCTATAGAAGGATATATTGTTACCTCCTTAGTTTCAATATTAGTTACCTCCACTTTTTTAGAAGTTTTTTGAACTTTAACTACATCACCGTCTACCCCCTTTAAATTTGAATTTTCTTTTACAGAGTCGAGTAAATTAAAAGTATATCTACCTAAAACAGGTTTATCTTGATTCAAGAAAACGTAATGTTCAATATATCTTTTATCAATACCTAAAGCTCGAGCAGCTGCTTTAATGGCGTGATAAATAGTAGTAGTATTAGTTTCTATATCAGTTACCTCAACTTTGATACTTTTAGATTGAGCTACTGACAATTTAGCTAAAGTTTCAGGAGATCTTTTATAAGCAGCATTACGCATATTTTCTATTGTAGCTTCTGAATGTTTTCACCCAGACCCACGAGAAGGACTTCCAGGAGTTTTTAATATATTATACTCTGGAGAGTACACTTCAAAAAAGTATTTTTCTCTAGACATAAGACTATCTGTTTCACAAATTTCTAAAATAGTAAGGCTAAAATTATGATAACCATATTTTAGTAATGCAACATTAATAGGCATACTATCTTCATTTAATAATCTATTAATATTAAAATATTCTAATAATCTACGTCTTATGTCTACAGAGCTACCCACATACTTTTTATCATTCAATTTATTAGTTCACATATAAATTCCCGATTTACCCTTAACAAAATTAAGGATATCTAGTTTGTCTTTGTCAGCATCAGAGAAAATAACTAAATCGGAAGAGTCTGTATAAGAACAACCATCCTTTCAAACCGAGCTTGAAGTTGAAAATGCCCTAACATTTTTTTGGGTAGCGTAGCCACCAAAACAGGAGAATTTCTCTTTAGAATAATATAATAATCTACGAGATTTTACATTGTTTAAATTAAAGCTATAAGGTATGGCAGATCTAGTAATAAAATTTCTTACTATAAATAATATAAATCGTCCACAACTTTATCCTTTCTTTAAAGGCATATATAAAATAAACTTTCTTATTTTCTAACCCTTGCGGATTATCTATAAGGAACCTTAAGGTTCCCCAATAGAGGAAGATGTTTAGAATATAAATTTTAACCTTTCTTTAAAGGTATACGTAGCATGATTGCGCTCAAGATTAACTTTTCTATTTATGGTATAACTAAATAGAATATATAATAATAATATAATTCACCTCACTTTTAGATAAAAAACAAGGAGAAATATTATAAAGTAAGGATAGGCTATTGTGGTATCTTTAATCTAGGATTACTTAATTTCTTCCTAGAACCAATTTACTGGCGACTAGAGTATACCTTATAATTATTAATACTAATTACCTTGCTATTGCTAAATAGATTAACAAATAAATTTTAGTTTATACAAAGTAGTTAGAAATAACTAAAGAACCGTCTACTCGTTGCTCTTTTACAGCAATAAAAATTATAGTTCCTATAGCTCATGTTTTACTTTTAATATCCATCTTGATAAGATGGGTAATTTATAAAAGCTCAGGGCTAATATTACTGATTTAGATCCGCGATCACCCATTCCTATTACTAGAATCTCTAATGATATTACTATATCCTCAGTCATTAATGAGACCCGATAAAAAGTTTCCCTTTTATAATTAGTTATTAGAGCTTTAAGGATTCCCCGGAATTTGACTCTTAAACACAAGAAGAATGAGACACCTACTCTCACCTTTATATGTTAGCAGCTAATCTTAATCCTAATGAAATATTTCTTGCTAAGTAAGAAATGAATTCAATTAATACTAATAAAGGTAATAATGCTAATGGACAACCTGCAGGAACTAATAAAGAGAAAAACTCCAAACCATGTTTTTGGAATCCTAATATTGTAGCACCTAAAACAATTGTAAAACTAAGAGAAAAAGTTAATACAAAGTGACTTGTAGATGCAAAACTGTAAGGAACCATTCCTACTAAATTATTTATTAATATAACTATAAATAAAGTGTAAATAAATGGGAAGTACAATTGACCACTTTTCCCATTTATTTGATTTGTTACTATACTATGTATAGTAGCATATAAAGATTCTTGGCTTATTGACCAGTTATTACTAACTAATTTATTATAATTTGTACTTAATAAATTCATAACTAATATAAATAGACCTGCAATAGTTAAATAAAATCCAATATTAGTTATAGAAATATGTAAGTTTCCAAATATAGGTGCATCAAGACTTAATAAATCTCTTATTTCAAATTGTTCTAATGGACTAAGTATTTCTCGGTATAAATTATTATTAAAGCTAAAAGTACCCATATTGTACATTAATAGCTTATATTTTATATAAACCTTTAAAGATATGAATACACAAAGAATATTCTTTTCCCATACTATAATTTTGGGCTGCCCCCAACTATAATATGTCTAAAAAACATTCATTATTTAACCCCCCCCCTCAACTAGCGAAAACACCTGCATATGACGACATAATAAAAAAGGGTCTTTTTTTGCCATGTTTTTATACATAAATAACTCATATAAATTTTCTGTTACAAAGCAACATAGGAGGTAAAAAAAAAAGGTTTTTTGTCTTCCCTCTTAATTTATTTATGCGATGGTTATTTTAGGCATAAAAATGACGCCGTATGTAGACAAATTTCCTAATTCCCTTAAGGATAAGCCTGCAGGTGGCTCGTTATGCGAAGCTATGGCTAATGCTATACAAAGTAACCGCAAGTAACTTTTTTACACAAAATCTGCATAGCATAGATAATAATTTATTATTTTTCTGCGTTAGCATGAAGTTTTGAAATAAAAGTACGTGATAAGAATAAACGTACAAATCTTGGTAAAATATACTTTGATAACATATATACTGTAATAGCTATAATGGCAAAAGTAAATGTTACTTCATTTATAAAATAAAAAGGTACTAATTGGGGCATATTTTTGAAAAATTATAAGATTCAATACTTGATTAATTTAGAGTATTCGCCTTAAGTATTTAAGGAAAAGATATAAATTGTAGCACACCGTCCAGACTTATGGAATGAATTATGGTGCAATTCCAATTAACGGAATTGCACCATAATTCACGTTCCCTTAACTATAAATAATCTCTTTTTATGTAAACCCTAAATTATCGATTCCGCAGAAAATAAAAATCTTCATATTCGCAAATTTTTGCTTACCTTGTTCCGTGCATAGTCTACAAATAATAAAGAAAACTTATCTTGCTTAATATATAAGTAACTAAAAAACTATAATAATATAAAAAACCATTTTTAGCATTATCCCTACATTAAAATAAAAAAGTAAAAAAAAATAATAAAGATAAATAATATACAAATAAACCTATCCCTAATGGTAACCCTAAATTTGATTAACAATAAATATTGTCTTTATTATAAGAAAATGTACTAAAAAAATGGGGAGTTCCCTCTACATTTAGGGGGTCTCATAAATGTGTATTAAAATCTGAGTTATGCAAATCACTAAAATCCGGAGAATTGAAAGGAAGTTTACAATAAATACCATTGCCAAATTCAAAATAAAGTGGACAATTCTCGTGTAATGGATTTGCTGGTTGATATGATAACTTAAATTGCTCCGACTCAGGCTGTACTAAATTTTCTCCATCTATAAACAAGTTATATTCACCTATATTTAAAATAGAATCATAAGTAGGCATGATTCTATTTTCTTTAAATATATAAGCCTCTCAAGTATTAGAATTTCGACCTCCTATTTTTCCACCTACTCAATGTGAATTATTCCCTCCAAACGAATTTACGGCTTGCATCATGCTATCTTTATCTGAATATACTCCCAATTTAGTATAAAGTGAAATATTAGGATAATAATTAAATTTTACCTTATTAAATGATATAACTTCAAGAATAGTAGGAGCATCGGGTTTTTTAAAGAAAAATGTATCAATAGAATCATCCTCTATATATAAAGAGGAAAATTGAATTAATAAAGCTTTTTTATTGTAATTAATAGGTTTATCCAAAAAATCCAAAATCTGCTCATTATCTGGTTTATCGAATAAATTAAGGAATCTTTCGCTCATAGATTGCTCAGCCTTACAACGAGCTAAAAATTCTCCAAACGATTCTTCTGGACCAAATATAGGTTCAGGTGGAAATATAAGAGGAATCCCACTTCCATATACACGAGATCCCCCTCCTAATCGTTTATTATTTCAATTAAATAAAAACAACTTTTCCATAATAGGAGAGCTCCATATTTTGTTCCATCTAATTTCAGCTATAGTTTTACATTCTACTATAAGAGATAGAGAATTAGGTTGAAATCTAGACAATAATTTAGGATAACTATTATAATTATCTACAATGTAAAAGAATATTCCGAAAATATTGGCAAAATTTTTATTTAATTGATTATTATTATATTCTTTTTTATTCTCGAACAATATATCTCAGATATAAATCTTCACTACAGAAGGTAGTAGCGGAGAACCTTTATTTATTACTTTATTCACTAAATTAATAGCATCAATATACTGAGGATTTCCACCTAAATGTATATGATAAACTATCGTTGTTAAATTTAATATAGCAAATAATATATCTATATTACAAGTTGAACTTAATATTATTATAAATATATTAGTAAAAACCATATTTATGCTTACAATTACAAAAGTTCTAAATATAGGTAAAGTTTGATCTGTCAATATAAATATTAAACTAACAATTACCATTAATCATCATCTATATGTAAATAATTTAATTACCAAATAAAAACTTGTTTCAAATGAAATATCAAATATTAAATATAAATAAATATAGATAATAATTCCAAGTACTATAATATTACATATAAAGATTATGTAATCTAATATTATAGTTAGTACATAGGCTTTAAATAACAAATACCCTCTTATTAAGTAAAAACTACTAATTATTAACAATAAAATATCAATTGTATTTAAATGTAAAATATAATTAATAATATCTCCAGCTATTATACAATTAATAAAAGGATAAAATATAAGCATAATAAAAAAAAAATATAATATGATCAAAAAATTACTACGATTACTTAACAATAAATAATTATTAATATTAAAGCTATTTAGTGCTACCTCTTTATTAAAGTATCAATTATGTACAAAAAAAATTGTCATTAAAGACAACAATATTTCTTGTTTTAAACTAAATAAATATGTTGGTAAAACAATAATATAATCTAATAAATATAATCACGTAATAAGAATTAAGTAAAAAATAGAAAAAATTGTTACTAATATAACAATTATTCTTGGAATGACATTATAAACATCAGGTGATCAGAAGTGAAATGGAGCAGCGCTAACTTTGAATAAAAATCCTATGCTAAAGATTAAGAGAGAAAAATTTATATAATTATCATTATATAAATAAGACATAAACCCCTTGGTTAATTCTACGTTATTTAGATCACTAATACTAGTAATTACATACAAACTATCCAGATTAGTTGTACCTAAATTGGCATATAATAAACTTATACCTAATAGTATAAAACAGGAACTTAATCCATCTAATAAAAAATACATTAAACCACCTGTTGTAGACAATTCTGAATTTCTATAGATTGTACTTAATAAATACAAACCGTAACTTTGTAATTCGATAGATAAAAAGATCGAAATAAAATCATTGGTTGACATTAAAAATACTGCTTCATTTATTATAAATAATAAAATTAAAGGATATTCAATAATTTTTAAATGTTTTCCCTTTTTATTTATTATTTTAGTTCTATAATATAGAAATTTATTCATAAAAATATCTTTTAATGAAGAGTATTCATACACTCATACCTTTCTTGGATAAAAACTAGTTAAAATTAATATCAATATACTAATAAAATACAGAAAGATATGAAAAACTTCGGTGATTGTTGTAACATGAAATAAACCACCATGTAACCCTATACCACCATTATTTAAAGTGAAAAAGTTAACTAAGCTTTGTAATATAGCATATAGTAAAGCAATTATGGCAATCCGATTATAGAGAATTGCCATATCTCGTCTTAAACTGACGGCATTCGAAATTAATAAGAAAAGTGTAGAAAGTAATAACATGATTTTATAAAAAATAAATAAACGAGCAATAATACAAATTAAATGAACATTATCACTAGCTGCTATTTGCGCAGTTAGCCAGGAGAGAAAATCGAATTCTCATTATTAATGTATGAAATTAAAGTTTTAACCTATTAAACTATCCTGGCACTACCACCACCTGACTATCATTAAAAAAAAATAAATAATATAAATATCGAATATTCAGTTAACTAATGTTTAATATTCTTATTAATATTCTCTATACTATTTTTATAGACTAATATATCATAAATTAAATGTAGTTTATATTTTTTTAATATAGCATTATCCCTTTTAAAACCTTTATAAAGTCCAATATTAGTTAAATTTAGTATAGAATTATTACGATCTTTATATTTATGAGATATACAATCAGCTATATCTAATTTTTCACTTAATATATGACTTATTAATTTACTATAAGATCTCGGTAGGGAGTAAACTAACTTTATCGGTAGTAAACTACCTCTTTATAACCTATAAAAAAACTTGCTGTTTAAATGACAATAAATGAAACATTCTTCTTTGCCCCTTAATTTAATATAGTAAGGTAGAGGAGGAGAGGGGGGGGGGAAGTTACAGAATGTAAACCCCCCCCCAAAATTTTGTTTATTATCCTTTAAACTAAAAAAACTTAGTATAATTAATACTATAATTAAACTAGAGCTAATTTCTGATAAGTAAAGAATAAATATAAAAGATATAAGACCAACTAAAATATATAAAGCATAACTTGTAACTACACCAGTACTTAATTTAGTTAAGCTTTTACTTAAGTTAATTAATCCTTTTTCGAGTCCAAATGGACCTATTAATTCTATACTACCTTTATCTAGAACTTTCGTAGTTTGACCTCCTAAATAAAGTACTAAGTTTGTAACGTATTTATTATAAAACATTTCAACTAAGAACCGTTGATTAAAGAAACCAAAAATATTACGACCTAATAAAGATAATTTAAAATTAATAACTGCACCAGGTAAAAATTCCGAGATAATTATAGCTAACGCACTAAAGAAGACAGTAAAGAAGAAAGGCAATAATTTAAACAAAGTAGGAACAGCAAACTCAGTATTAATTACTAATTCATTTGTAGGATGAATAAATATACTATTATCCGTGAAAAAGCCAGAACCAAGTCCTATAAACAAATCTTTAGTTAAGTAACCAAAGAATATTGAGAAAATAGCTAATACTATTAACGGTAAACTGATAAACATGTCACTTTCATGAGCATGTTTATAAGAAGTTATAGGTCCATTAGGTGAAGCTAAAAAGGTTAGATAAAGAACTTTCACAGAATAAAGAGTAGTAAATATTGCACCTATAGTTGCTATGGTGTAAACAGCAATACTACTAAAATGATATTGTCCAAAGGCAGATTCTAGTATAAAATCTTTACTATAGAAACCAGTCATGAAAGGGAAAGCTACTAAACTTAAACTTGCAATTAAGATAACAGAATAAGTTAAAGGTAAGAATGAAATTAATCCTCCATATCTTCTGAAATCTTGGTTATCAGCTACTGCGTGAATAACTGCACCTGCTCCTAAGAATAATAATGCTTTATAAAATGCGTGATTTACTAAATGGAACAAAGCTAAATTATATGATGATAAACCTATAGCTATAACCATCATCCCTAATTGAGACATTGTGGAATAAGCTATAACTTTTTTAATATCTTGTTGGAATAAACCTACAAGAGAACTAAATACAGTAGTTATTGCTCCTAATCATAGGCATATAAGTAACACAGTACTGCTATATTCTATTAAAGGAGATGAACGCATTAATAAATATACACCAGCAGTCACCATAGTGGCAGCGTGTATTAATGCAGAAACGGGTGTAGGCTAGTATGTTGTTTTCCACTATATACATTAATGTACAAATACGGTAGAAATACTCAATAATTTACATTATTGTTCGGACTATGTCTTCAATCAAATTAAGAATTAACACATTTAGCAATAAATTTTATAATTGTTAACCCTTCACTAGTAAAATGCTTTTTATTTTTAACTAATCCATAAATTATTAACCATCTTCTATATGAAATGAGTTTTTTACTTTTTAAAGGATATTTTTTTAAATAATTAATTATTTTACCTAATTTACTAAAATTAACTACTGTATTATATCCATTATAACTTTTAATATGAACTATATAACCGTCAATTAAAGTAGCTGCCTGTTTACTAAATTCTATATCATCTTTTTGAGATATAAAATATCTTATAGTTACTATTATTTTACCTTGTTTAGAGGTTAAAACAGAAGAACTAAAACAACCTTCAGCATCTGTAAATCCAGATAATCAAGCGTTATCTAGAGTTATTTTTTGATTGCATTCTGATAGTTTAACATCCATGTTATATTTTTTATTAAAACCATCTATTCATACTTTAAATTGATTAATTTTATATTTAGTTAAAATATTACCATTAAATATTTGAATTAATTTTAATATGTTATTTTTATCTCTAACTCTAAAATGATGAGTTTTATTTTTTTTATCTTGCACAGAAACAGACCCAAAACCTAAATTCTTCTTTATATAAAATAATATTTGAGCATCAACACTAGATTGTGTTATTTTGAATTCTAAATATCCATCCTTATTTAAAATAAAAGATCCATCTCCTTCTGCAAAACCTATAAACCATCATTTAAATGTATTATTTAATTTGATTGCTTCACATATAGTCTCTGAGGATCCTTTATTAAACGTAAAGTTTCCCGCTGATTGTCCCTCTTCTTGGATTTTTCCGAAGTTGACTGGAGTAACAGAGGACCAAGAATTAAAAACGGGATATTCCAGCTTACAGTAAAGTTTAAAGAGAGCCCTATTTACAAAACCCTCCATCGCCATAGGAAGTCAAACGTGAAGTCCAACTTGTGAACTTTTAGCCATCGCTCCAATAACTAAACAAATTCCAATTATACTAATAACATTTTCATTAATATAAGGAGCTAATGAAAATACTGTAGCATAATCAAGATTACCTAAAGATCATAATATAGCAAACATACCTATAGTTAAAAAGCAATCACCTACTCTATTTGTTAAGAAAGCAGAAATAGAACTTTGATTTGCAGCTATCCGAGTAAATCAGAAACTTACTAGAAGATATGAACAAACACCAACACCTTCTCACCCAACAAACATTAACAAATAATTATTACCTGTTACTAATATTATCATCATAAAAGTAAACAAGCTTAAATAACTAAAGAATCTTTGATTGTGAGGATCACCACTCATATAACCTATAGAATAAATATGAACTAAAGAACTTATTATTAAAACTGGGATTAACATTGAAACTGTTAAGCTATCAAATTGAAACCCTCAAGTAATATTAAATCATTCACTATCTATTCATCTAAATAAGTTGATTGTTACTGGAATATTGTTAAAACCTACTTCAACTCAAGCTAATAAAGCCAAAATAGTTGTTACTATTACACATGAACAAGTAATTATTTGTGCTCCGCGAACCCCAACTTTTCTTCCAAAAAAGCCAGCTACTATACTTCCTAATAATGGTAAAATTATTATACTTAAATACATTATTTATACTCTATTGCCACACTTCCTCTTAATCTGTAGAAGGCGACTAGAATACCTAAACCAATTGCTGACTCCGCCCCCGCTACTACAATTATATAGATAGCATAAGTTTGACCGATAATGTCATCAATATTTAGTGAACTTACCAATATAAGGAAAGTTATAGCCAATAACATTATTTCAATTGAAATAAGCATTAATATGATATTTTTTCTATTCAACACAAAACCTAAAATTCCAGTTAAAAAAAGTATCAGAGTTAAATTCATTATATATTTTTAAATTTTTAATTATTTTGGTTAAATAGAGCCCCAGTCACATATCGCCCTATTTAGTGACTACTACACTTCTTGGTTAATATAATCTCTTTTTCTTGTTAATATCGTTCAGTAAGAAATAAATCTAACTTATTAATCTACCTTTATTCATTCCATTTTCCTAGTCCCTCAATAAATTATGGTAGATGCAAACACGAATAAATATTAAACATCCAACACTATAACCGAAATTAGCTATTTTCTCCACCACAAATATCATAAGGCTCTCTGTATCACGGGTAACATCACTCGAATCTTGTTTGAAGCTTTTAGATGGTTGAGTACCTGAATTTTCATCCTCTTCAAACTTTCTTTTATTCGCAGAAGAAGAATCTTCACATTTATTATTTCTATTATCTTCACCCTCTTCTCAAACATCCTTGTTCGAATTATATTCAGAGTTATTATTATCACTATCACTATCACTATCAGTATCAGTATCACTAGCATACAAACCTCGATTTAAACATTCCTATCTTAATTCAGCATGACGAGTTTCAAGAAATTTAGAAAATAATTCAGTTCTCTCATCATTCTCTAAACTTCTGCTTAATTTTTCTCCTTTAATTGCCTCACGAATTTCAGAAAGAATTTCCTCATTACTCATTTTTGAAGGTTCTTGTATATCAGAATCATACTTAAAATCTGAAGGTTTAGATGGTGAAGAGACATTATCATTAGAAGGTGAAGAATCAGGACGAGAAACTTCTTGTACTTGTTGTGAAGATGATAAACTATCTCTATTATCTGAATCCACAAGGTTAATGTTATTAGAGTCCACAGAGTTAGTATTATTAGAGTCCATAGGGTTAGTATTATTAATGTTATTCCCCTCTGAACCATTATTAAAAACAAGAGGTAAATCCTCACCTTTTGGAGATAGATTATTCTCTTTTCTATCGACTAATTTATTATTAGTAGTTGAAAAAGATCTGTAAAAATTAGAACGTAACAAACTAAAAAGGTTAAGGAGCAATAATATACCAAAAGACAGTCTAAACTTAAAATAAGCAGATGATGAATATACAGATTTAATTTTGTATAAATTTGTTGAATTTAAATTCAACATTAATTTCAATATATAAATAATAAAACTTAATATTCTGAGATTTAATCAAGTTAATTTCAATTATAACCAGGAAGGACAGAGTGTAAAATAACCACTCTGTTTTGTAGTAATTAAAATAATAGGTAATAATGCCACTAAATAAAATTAATTGACACGACAAATTATCCTGCTATTACAGCTGCGTAGCATTCATTGCCGCCATATGAGATATTGAATCAATTGATAACTAAAGTCTTTTCCTTATAGAGCAGCTATATATAGAAGGATAATACTTCATAAAAAAAATATTAAAGAATAATATATGATTAAACATAATGTGTTCAATCAAGCTACAAGAAAACTTTAGATAAAGTATTTTACGGGTGCGTACGGGTACGCAAACTCCCCTAAGCAGTCATACAAAAAGTTTACATTTCTCGGCTCACGAAGTATACTTGCGCCTTAATTAGGCAGCTCACGAAGTGTGCATGTTTGCGCCCGAAGTTGCCGCCCTAATTTAGTAAATCAAATCAAATATTATATTAAGGCGCAAGTTTTTAATGGTTAATTAGGTGATAAGAATATCCTTAAAGAATGAATATGGCACTAACTTAATTAGCGTGGGCACCACATTCAGAAAAAAATGCCACATTTTTATAAATTAAGCTACGTATAATAATAAGAATGCCACCCGAGATTATTACAAATAAACCAATGGCCAATAAGATAGTTTAATTCTCCTAAAAATAAACAAGAGAGAATTAGAAAGTTAAAGTTTCGAGTATTCTAAACAAACAACAGATAGTAAAGGAAAGCCGTAATACATATATTACACACCACATTCACCCTCAGAATATAACTTTAAAATTTTTAGGCACAAACACAACTTCGCTAATAATAAATTAGCTAACCTTCTATACACTTAGTTTATACATCATAGAAGAATACATATAAAGAGTAATAATAGATCTAAGTAAAGGCATACTTTTATAACTAATGTATATACGATATTGGTTCTCCCTCTTTTTTTATAAAGTACAGGTTAAACCGTAACGAATAATTAAAACATTCATTAACCTAATAACATCACATAAAACATAACAATCAGTACAAAGAGTTAAACCGTAGTATCGTGCATAACCATCACCATGATAAAATACACTAAAGCAGCTATCAGAGTTAAAATATTGTAAATTCCCTTACGAGACTCGCTCATAAGTTTTTAACAAGATCGCTATATTTTCTACCTAAAGCTTGACTACGTATTTTTTCTATACTTTCATGAATATATTTATAACCCTTAGAATTTCCTGCTTGGAGCTTAAGATTATATTCAGGTTTTAGTAAATCAATTCATTTTTGTTCACAATGTATAAGATTATCCGAAGTGCAATACTCGAGAATAACTAAAGAGAAATTATCCATACCATGTTTAGAAAGAGCTCTAACTATATATGTGCTAGTACGAGCAAGATAATACCAGTCTTGATAGTAATCACTTAATATCGCATATAATGGGTCACCACTACCAATATAATATTTACCATTTACATTATTAAATCAACAGTAAACCCCTATTTTCCCCCTTTATTATCTCTACGAATTAATTCACAAGATTCATGTCTAGCCGAATTTTCGGCTACGCTGTTCTAATACTTAATTCACTAATGTATGAAAGAGATATATCCCCCTTTACATGAAAGTTAAAGTTCTCTGAACTAAAGGATCTTTTTTTAGGTAAACCAAAAGCTATCGATGGCGCAGATAATAAAAATTTTCTTATTCGTAAATTTTTGCTTACTTTATTCGGTGCATAATCTACGTATAATAAAGAGAAGTAACAAAAACAAGAATAATATAAAATAAAGAATGTGGCACTAACAAAGTTAGTGCCACATTCAAGAAAAAAAAACCATATTTTTATACATTAAGCAACGTATAATAATAAGAATGCCATCATTAATGCAAATAAACCAGTAGCTTCACTAAAGGCGAACCCTAAAATTGCGTAAGAAAATAATTGTCCTCTTAATGACGGGTTTCTAGCTACACCTAAAATTAATGCCCCGAAAACAACACCGATACCTACACCGGCCCCTATTAAACCAGTAGTAGCTAGACCTGTACCTATTATTTTAGCAACTTGTATCATCTTTTTTAGGTGATAGAAATAAATCTTAATATCTAGAGACTTTCTCATATTAACTATAATTGTAACTAGGAAGGATAGAGTGATATATAACCACTCTGTTCTGTAGTAATTAAAATAATAGGTAATAATACCACTAAATAAAATTAATTGACACGACAAATTATCCTGCTATTACAGCTGCGTAGCATTCATTGCCGCCATATGAGATATTGAATCAATTGATAACCAAAGTCTTTTCCTTATCAAGCAGCTATATATAGAAAAATAATACCTAAAAAAAAAAAGAATAATAATAGAAAATATTATCTTATCTACTTAAAAAATTATAATAAGTGGAGTATCGCCTTATGAGGACTATCCTCCTGTCATGCTAACCAAGAATAAATCAGTGAATTAACCAACTATAATAGATATTAAGAGAACCATCAAAAAAGGATTTAATAATTTACCAAGTGCATACAAGACTCGAACTTGTACCATAACGACCGTAGCGTTAGGTTCTACCATTAAACTAATGCACTGTATGCAGCAGACTTCTGCAAAAATACTATGCAGAAGCCTGCTGCAAATAAATATATACTATAATTTAGACCCCTAATTAAATATAATAAATCAAGCTAAACATCGAAATCACCTTAATAATCAAAACTAGAACTGGTAGCTATATTCACGGCGACTACTTCGGGCGCAAGCTCTATTTATGGTTTCACCGCCCTCATCTAAATCTTGTAAAAAAACATTAAATTGAATCCTACTCTCCACTTATATATGTATAGCATAATCAAAGAGTGGACATGGGTGGCCAGAGGCCAAAAAATTATTGCTATCATTATTTGTTCATAAAGATAAATAATAATATTATTATATTTATTATAGAAATGCGGATAACTAAAAGACTAGACATAACTATATTATTATGATTAAACCTAATAGATTCAATTCTTACTATATAAATTAGCATAAAAGAAAAAATATTGTTCACCAGGTCAAGTAAGAAACTTTTCAAGTAAAATAGATTCGATAACAATAGGCATGTGAACTGCAGTTTAACTTAATAAAAATAATAATAACAACAAATTAATTATTATTTTGATTAATTTCTTCTAATCTGTCTAAAACATCTAACCTATCAGATCTAAGTTCCTGAAACTTACGTCTACTTTCTAAAATTTTTCGTGTATTTTCTTGAACTATTTCTTTATGTTCCAAACTAGCCTCAGAAAAAACCTGAAATAAAGCTACACTAGATTTAGGCACAATATACTTTATAATTTTACTAAGAATAAAATAAGTTTCTTTTAACTCAGTATTTTTTATAACTATATTATCTAATTTAGCTATTGTTTTGTCTGTTGAAGATAACTCGTTTTCTATATTATATAAACGTTTAGATAAACGTTGAGCTTCTGTTAAAGAGGTATCATTAGATCTTACAGAGTCAGAGTCAGAATTAAACGAATTTTGAGTAGATGATCCGTGCGTAGTTATATTTTGATTACCTAACGATTGCCCATTATTATCTTCTAATAGCTATAATGGCAAAAGTAAATGTTACTTCATTTATAAAATAAAAAGGTACTAATTGAAACATATTTTTGAAAATTTTCAGATTAAATACTTAATTAATTTAGAGTATTCGCCTTAAGTATTTAAGGAAAAGAAAAAAAATATAAATTAACTTACAAATATAACGCAAAAAAGAAAAGCATACACCGGGCAATATAACCAGTCAATTTTGATATAGTAGCAGTTGAACGTAAATTCACGCTAATAAGAAAGTATATATCTACAAAAAATAATCTGTACACTAAGAAAAAACAATAACATTAAGAAAAGACAATAACACTAAGAATATGAACTTGAAAATATATAACCTTTATAAAGTTTTCCTGTGTTTAAATTCTTAGCGATAGTTTGTCTAGACACTTTAATATCACTAAAAAGTGGGCGCAGCTCCAACAGTAAAGCTACTAAATTGAAAAAATTTACCTAAAGCTACCTTCTTTCACTGTTAAAGGAATCGTTAAAGAATTTACTTTTAAGAATTTTTCAGTAATGAATCTACCCTTTAATCTATTATACTTTGTTTGTTTAATTGCAATTAAACTATTTAATTCTAACCCTTTGACTACCCAGAGTTCGTTGAGACTGAAGGGGCAGGAATTATTTTTAATTTTTCAAACTACTCTAGTGTAATAGATACTCCTTAATTAGCCAAGAGATTATTTACTACTTGATAAGTAATATCCTTATAACTATCTTATGTTTTACTCCTGAGAGAACCCTATCAGGACTAAGCTACGCACCAAGAGGGAAGAAGTTGTACACAAATATCTGTACTCACTCCGTCATAAAACGAAAGTTCAGATAAGGTTTATTTAAAAGTAAACCGAAATAGCGACTCTCGAAAAAAGGGTGAACTTTAACTATTTGTCTACAACTACACATTTTCACAAGAAATTTTGGTTGGGTACTTCGGGTTATCGAAGTACCCTTTAAGTGTTATAAATATATGCATAAGGCAAATATTATTTATTGTTCACTTAATCATGTTAAGAACTTTTCTAGCGAAACTGATTCAATAACAATGGGCATACTAGAATGTAAAATTCCGCAAATTTCTGAACATTGACCGTAAAAAACACCTTCTCTGTTAATAAATACAGATACTTGATTTAATCTACCTGGATAGGCATCACACTTAATACCTAACGAAGGACAAGCAAAAGAATGAATAACGTCCCCAGCAGTAATAATAAATCTTACATGTGTAAGCTCAGGAAGAATTACCCGGTTATCTACTTCTAACATTCTTAATCTTCCTTCTTCCAAGTCAGAGTCTGGTACTATATACGAATCGAATTCTATAAATTCATCACTTGAATCTAAGAAATCAGGGTATTGGTAACTTCAATATCATTGGTGACCCTCTGCTAAAACTGACATTGAAGGATCACTCACTTCATCCATTAAATATAATAATTTAAAAGAAGGGAAAGCAATTAACATAAGTATTACTGCTGGAGTGATAGTCCAGATTAACTCTATAAGTGTCTTTAAATTGGACTATACCTTTATTCAGCCCTGCTTTGCAGAGCCAGGTTTCACAACCTGGCCCGAAAGATTAACTGAATATTTCACGTTTAGTCTCTTGGGATAACCTACTCATAATAAAAGTGTACTAGCAAGGCAGCTAAAAAATAAGCTGCTAGCATGTATCATGAATTATTATTTTGGTTTCCTGCTAAGATTGCTCATTGTTACATCCTTTCCTTTACCGTAATTTCTGAGCTCAGCGCCAGCCGAACCAGCTTTTTTTTTTATGTAAGCCTCCTTATGGCTAGCTTGCTTAGATTTTTAAAGTAAAGGTCGCTTTTCATACAGCGAAGAGCTTTCACTGATAATCAATATTTTATACCCCGGCGCAAGCTCGAGTGGGACCTAAAAGGATCCTCAGGGAGGTTTACTTCCTTGCATTGCTACTCATACGTAACCAAGAAAGATAATTATAGTATCAAAGGCTTTAGAGGGTTCCAGCATATAGTGAAATTAAACTCTTAGTTATTCTAATATTATTTTTTTTTACTTAAGGTGGAGGCGGCTTAACCGCCTCCATCTAAAATTATAAGTCTACACAAAAAATTAGGAAGCTGCCGAAAATTTGTATCTATCTTTAAAGACAGCTCCCGAATTCATATATCGTATAATAGTACTTTTACTAATTCCTAAAAATAGACCAGCTCTTCTCGCTGAAACAAAACTACCTATTAGCTTAAACCCGTCAGATGAACACTTTTCGTAAATATTCACCGGATTACCAAGTTTAGTACTTTTTAATAATTTTGTCTCTTCGGAGAACTTTCTACCGAGCGACTTTTGTCTAATTAGCTCTTTAGTTTCTTCACTATGAAATTTACCGAATAGTGGATTAAGCTCACCTGATCTGTTAGAGCTCATTAGTTTTTTAGTTTCCTCACTCATTGTACGACCAAACCAGTAAGCTTTATTACCAGTATATACTCCTTTTAAAGCCTTACTAATTTTGTCTTTAGTTTCCTGAGATCGGATTAAACCTTTAGAGCTACCACCCGCTATTTTTTGAACATTATACTCAGGATTTAGAGTATCTAAATAATATTGTTCTCTAGTATCTAAGTCTGATTTATCACAATATTCTAAAATCGAAATAGAAAAGTTTGAATATCCATATTTAATTAAAGCTCTACATATTACAAGCTCATTACGCCTTGTAATATAGCTTAAATTGAAATAATTAAGAAATCTTTTTCGTAAATCTACAGATTGTCCTACGTAAATATTACCTGTTAGTTTATTAGTTAACATATAAATACCAGTTCTACCTTTGTTATCTTTTAAGATTACCTTTTGCATTGCAAAGGCATCTTCATAAACAACAGCCGGGATTAGCTGATCATTCTTAGAATTACTATTACTTTTACTATTTGAGGCTCTTGAATCACTATCAGTAGAATAAACACGGCGATTAAAAAAATAAGAATTAGCTAGAGAAAGTTTATAAGAAAAGAAAAGACTATATTTAGGATATTTAAACATAACTTGATTAGAACACTTTAGAGCAGGCACACTTGTTGTTTCAGTACCGTGATTTAAGTATTTGTGTGAGATAGGTGATTTTGTAGCCACATAATTTCTTATTATAGATAATAAGATTCACCCTACACTAAATAATATAATAACTAAGTAATACATTATGTTGTCATGTAATTCAACCAGACCTTCCATCTGAGGTGTGGCACTATCTTGAAAATATATACCTCATGCACTAGGAGCGTCTAATTTAATATTAAAAGCATTTAAAAACAGATTCATTTTTATTTTATATTTTTGTCTATATTTATTTATTACTTGATAAATCTTTTATTACTATTATTTTATATATAGACCTTAAGGAATTACATCAATTTGGGCTGCGAACCCTGCAAGCGACTCTACAGCTAAATTAATTAGGCAACTTCGGGCGCAAACATGCATACTTCGTGAGCTGCCTAATTAAGGCGCAAGCATACTTCGTGAGCCGCCCCATTAATATACTACAATTCTTCGGTTAAATAAATTTAGCTAGGTGATATAGGAGAGAAAACCAATAATATTATATTAAGCAGTTATAATCCAAAACTGATATTATTCTACCATATCTCGTAAAGAAGGGTATTCCTGCTATTTTATATAAGAGTAATAAAGCAGCCACACTTCGTCTTCGTACTTCGTACACTTTAAAAAGATTATAAACTAAATTATTTTTTAGGTGCATTTAGTCATTCCGAGATCTTCTTCTTAAATAATAATTATCATATACAAAGGCTTTTTTAGCTACGAGATATTGTTTAAAAACTAATTGTATAAACTCAAAATTTTTGTACATTGGATCATCACGAAGCTCTTTATAAAGAAGAGGTTCGAATGTGTTGATTTCCTTAGTTGTGACATTTCTAAGTCCGTAAGTTAGCTTAAAAACTCCTTAATACAAGCTTTAAAATCACATTTGGAAGATAGTTTTTCAACATCGTCATAATATTTTTACAATATTTTCTAAATTTTTTATTCATTTGCTCCAAGGGATTACGGGAACTCCGATAAAAATAGAACTCTAATTTTAACAATAAGTTTAATTCAACTCATTCTATTCTTATTAAAAACATTCAAAACTTAAATTGATTTTTAAGAAGAATTCAAAAAAGATGTTTTTCATGATCCTTATTATCTACAAGTAAAGTTAAAAAAACTTCAGAAAACTATTTATAAAAGGGGTAACACTAAAGAATAGTTAGTTTCAAAAATTTCAATAAAGCTTTTAGCTTATTATTTACCTTAGTAACTACTGCAAGATCTATTTTAGACTTTATCAATCCAGAACCTTGAACTTTATTAGTACCTCCTTCCTCGATGTTAGGTAGTTGTATTTTACCTTCTTCTTAACAATCGCCCAACATATAACCTATAAATGCTTTGTATCCATCTATACGAAGTTTAAATTCTTCGTAGAAAAGTATAAATTATGCAATTATATATCCAAAGCCACCGCTAAAAATAGCAAATAAAGGAAAACCTATATAAATAATAAAAGTTGTTATCGTTATACTAATGGTAAAGATGCAAAGAAAATATGTTAAATTCATATCACTACCTTTATTATTTAAGTATTGAGTAGACTTTACAACTATAAATGAAATTAACCTTGATAATATAATTAGTGGAATTGTAGTTATTGTTGAATAACTTTCCGTAAGACCTTCTATCATTATATATTTAAACCTTTTAAAGAACCTGAAAACAATAATGCAAAAAATAAAGTAATAAGCAAAGAAACTAGTAATTATTTTATTATTCTTCTTTTATTTTTAGAAATTATACTAAATTTGCTTAAAAATTTTCTAGTTGAATATAATCTTTTGAAAGTACCTCCAACATATCCTACTAAAGGATAAGTGTGGAGAAGACGGATATTTTTTATTCTGTCTCCTCCATAATTACGAGTAGAAGTATACTTAAATCCTCGTACTATTTTTTTCTATGAATGATATATTAATAGTAGAGTTAGTACTGCTTGAAAAATCAGTATTCTGTTTACTCTCGATTTTAAGTGCTCCTTTTCCAAGCTCGTAAACAAATCCTAAAGTAATTAATACCAAAAAGATTAATACGACTATTAAACCGTAAATCTCATTATTAGACTGACTTACTGCAAAAGGAAATACTAAAGTAATTTCCAAATCAAAAAGCAAAAAACATAAACCAAATATAAAAAATTTTACATTAAATTGAGATCTATTTTGCCCTAAGAAACTGTGAAACCCACATTCGAAACTAGAAAATTTTTCGGCATATGGATTATGAGGAGCAAATAATAAATTTAATACTAAAAATAAAACAGCTATAATATTAACAAATAATATAAATAACGTCATTGAACTCATTTAAGAATTAAATAAAAATTGTACCAATATGGTCAAGGATATTAATAATTAATTAGTTAGTAGACGAAGTCACCTTAACTAAAATTAATCTTTCAATATATTACTATATTGTTCAGACTATGTTATCACTACTTAGTTTTAATTAACTGACGATTATTAGAGATCAGATATGATACTCACTATCAGTAATGTCATATTAATAGGTAAGTAAGTGTTGGATCTTTATATAGGATTATTGTTAATTTTACTCACCTAATAGTCGTTGAACGTATTTATCTTATATATTTAGAGTGAATACTTTTAATTATAAATCTCTTTAATAATAAAGCTAAGATAAACTTCGCTGCAAATTATCAAACAAACATCGGGGTGTTGATATTCTTGCAATTAATCCAATGTTTTTGAAAAATTTACCAATAATGGGTAAATTTTTTGGGCAATCTATTGCATCTCGGCTAAGTACTATAAATACAAATAGACCTTGACCACCTTTCTAAGTAAAGTTGGCTTCTTTCCTCCTTAAGCTGCAGCCACCTAAAATTTATCTTAATGTATTCATACCGGATTTTATATCACGAATTTTCTCAACTCCGTCTTCGGTTAGATGAGCCTTAGATTTAATTAATTCAGCTACTCTAGCTCAGTCTTCAAAATCCTCTTTTTTAACACCTCTTATCTTATGATCGTTAAAAAATGGAAGTATTTTATCTGAGATATCTGAATATTTTCTAACAACAAATACCCCCGACCCTAACTTGCTCTTTCCACTATGGTAATTGAAAAGACCACACCCAAAAAAAGGAATAAATGACCTTAACAATAACTCATCTCTCAAATGTTGAGATACCTTAAAGCTTAATGAAACCCCATCCAATTTACCTTTACCATATTTAGAGATTTGAACTAAAAAACAACCCTCACCTGAAACAAAACCAGCCATCCATTCAGGATCAGGGATAGTAATATCTTCTAACATAGGTCTAGATACAGGGATAGTATTAGGGAAAATAGTCTTCAAAGAATCAGATAAACCTAAATTTATCGCGCTACGAATATTAACAATTTCTTGTAATCCCTTAGCTGATAAATGTTCCCCTTCAACTACTTTATGGATTATTTGCTTAAATAATATGAAGTCGGATCTTTTTTTACTTATTAAAGGATAGTTATCGAAATGCAAAACGATTTTTAAGATTTCATCCAAAGATCTCACCAAAAACTTTGAATCTTTACTAGTAATATATATATTACCTATACCTCCAAAATAATCTTTAATCCCATTTAATAATAAATTATCTCTTGAGTGAACTTTTATCTGGAATAAGGGTCGGATATATCACTTACCGTTGGGATTTTTTTGAAACCCAACATTGAAACAACCTTCTGCATCTGTAAAACCCGTAATAAATCAAGGTGAGATAGGGAGAATCTTATTATGTTTCGATGAATACCTCAGTTTTTGTTGTGGAATGATTGAATATAATCGTGACGTACACACAGCACTATTTTTATAAACAAAGGCAATCAAACCACGAGTACGTAACAATCGATTATATACACCAAAGAGTTGAGAATGAAAACTAGTTAGATAAGAAGTATATGATACAGTCCAGGCGACAGCGCACCCTAAAAGCTTGCGCCCCAGGGAATTTGTATTTGATAGTAGTAATAAATTACGAGCAAAGTGCTTCTTAACACATAAGAAGAATAGGAGGATAAAGGTACCCATACTTAATCATTCTTTGTTCATAAAGATAAATAAAACTATTATTAAACTTATAATAGAAATGGTAATAGCTAAAGGGCTAGACATAACTATATTATTATGATTAAATCTAATAGATTCAATTCTATTTTTATTAGAAATTTTACCAGCTGCCACATAAATTCTACCTTTAAGGCCGGTGTTACCACCCTCCCCATTAGTTAATAATGGATTTAATTTATATTCTGGAGTAGCAGAGAAAAAAAAAATTTCTTTTATTATACTTAAATAGTATACTGCTCCTATTACACTAGTAAGTATAGCAATGAAAGATAAGAATATATAACCATTATCTAAAGCTGCACTTAAAACCATTTGTTTGGCAAAAAATCCAATTAAAGGTGGAATACCCACAAATGAAAAAATAGTAATTGCAAAACTTAAAGATAAGATAGGGTTTATATAAAAATACCCTTTTAATTGACTAATTAATTGTACAGGTGAATTGTTTTTATCTACTAATTCCTCATTTTCTTTATTATCATTTACATAACAATACAAAGAAAATCCTATGGTTACTAAAATAATAAAGGCATTTAAATTACTTATGGAATATTGCATTAAATAAAATATAAATGCTTGAGTTGATTCAACACTTGAAATAGTAAGAGCTAATAGAATAAAACCTAAATGAGAAATAGTACTGTCGTTATTGCTTAGAAACAAACATTATTTGATGCAAATATCTATTCCCCCCCCTGTCAGTGTCCCTAAGGAATTCCAGGGGATCTCTTTGGCAAAAAATATAAAGTTAATAAATATAGAGCGAAGCGCCCCCCCCTTCCACGCTTCACGTATAGAACTTACCTTATTAGTAAACTACTTTACTTATAATATCACGGACGGGTAAGCTAAGATTAAGAAATTTCCTCCTTTCCCTCAGGAATAAGATTAAATCTTACTGTATTCATACCTCCCTTTATTCTCAGAATTTCAGATGATCCCTCTTTAGTTAAATGATCACCCTTCTTAATTATTTCAGCAATGATTAATCAATCTAAAAAATCTTTATTTTTTACCCAATCTAACAGGGTGTTGCTTAAAGAATTCTATTATTATATCAAAATTGCCCGAAAATTTAGTACGGCGTAGCCGAAAATAACCCCAGTCTTCTACGGCACTAGGTTGAACATAACGCCCACAGTTAAAATAACTTACAAAACTTTGCAATAGTAATTTATTCCGTAAATATTGAGCTAGTTGAAAAACCAATTGAACACCTACGCCCACTTTATTACGACCTTTGTTAACCTTTACAAAGAAACACCTTTCTCCTGTAGTAAACCCATCCATTCATTCTGGATGTGGTATTTATTGATTTGGTTATAAACACCTAGGAACGGGTATAGTGTTAGGGAAAGCTCCTTTTAAAACATCTGATAAACCTAAATTCAATGAAGCTCTTAGCTATATAATATTTTATAAGGCAACTTCCCTCAAATGCCCCTTACTATACATAATTGTAACTATTTGTCTTCAAAGATTAAAACCGGCACCCTTTTGAGTAATTAAGGAATACTTTTCAAAGTGTGGGATAACTACATTCAAGATATGTTTTAGCGAAGTCACCCGAAGGCACACATACTTCTACTATTTGATTGGGCTATTACTCCCTATACCGCCAAAATAAGCTTTAATTTGATTTAGAAGTTCCAAATCTTTCTTATGAAGACCTATTTGGAAAACCAGATCAATACGTCATTTTAAACGGTAAGCTGAATCATATCTTACGTTAATACGGAAGTAGCTCTAAACAGAATCGCATCCTAAAAAAAAGAACTACTTAATACCTATTCAAATTTTCTACCTGTATTCATCCCGACTTTTATTTTTAGAATTTTCTCTAAATCAGATGAATCTATATGTTTATTTTCTTTCATCCGTTTAGCGATAATACAAAAATCCGAAAAATCTTTTGCTTTCGTACTTAAAACAGTATACTTTGTAAAGTATGGAATAATTTTGTCAGTCAAATCCGAAATTTTATGTACAGAATATTTACCCCATTCTTGATCTGTAAAAGAATAAACCTTTCCGCATTGAAAATATTCCATGAAACTTCTCAGTAGCTGTTCATCTCTTAAATGTTGAGTAAGTCGAAAACTTAATGATACACGATATACTAATAAATTTACCTTATTCTTTTTAAGATTAATATATAAACAATCCTTCCCCGCGGTAAATCCTGTAACTCACTCAGATAGAGTGAGGTATTTCTTGTTTGGAAATTAGGGATCGTACCACAGGGATAGGCTGAGGGAAAACAGCTTTTAGAACTTCGGATAAACCTAAATTCAAAGAAGCTCTAAGATTTAATAGAGCTTGTAGACCATCCTACGTTAAACGTTCCTTTCCATCCATCATTATAACTATTTTTCTTCAAAGATCATAGTCTGCAAGTTTCTATGTTACTAAAGGGTAGTTATCAAAATGTGGAATAATTACCTTTAATATTTGTTTTATTGAGGTTACCTTTAAAACAATCGTATTTTTAGACATATAGATAATTCCTTACCAAAATAAGTTTTGATTAAGTTTAATAACTCGGCTTCCTTTCTATGTAGACCGTTTTGGAAAACAACTTCAACTTTTCAACCTAAACGATAATAAGAACTTTGGTTGATAGTACAAGAGAAACTTCCCTCTGTATCAGTTAAACCTGTAATAAATCAAGGGTTTAAATTTTCATTTTCTAGGGAAGATGTGTCAGAAATATTAGTAATAAGAGTTTTATTATTATTAACTTTAGTCAAAGTTGAATATCTTCGAACAGATAAATTACTTTGAACGAAACTTTGCTGTTTGGATGGGAGTAGATATTTGCCTTAAAATAATCCCTCATTGCGAAGGATATAAAGTTTTTAACTTATTTAGAGTACACCTTAATTACATAGAATACGTAATCCTGTTTAATTCTTTACGATATTTTATTTAACAACTACCGTCTACTCGTTGCTCTTTTACAGCACAGTACAATACTCGTGCTGACTTAGATCCGCGATTACCTATTATACTTTCCATTATCTTACATGCTATTACCATACCTAAGTAATTAACTCAGCCACATATAACTTTTCAGTTACAGTTTGGTGATATAAACTTTAAGGCTTCCCCGGAGTTTGATAGTTTACGCACACAGTATCTAAACCCTTTTTTTATTTCCGGGTTTGTATGCGAATAATCTTTTTATTCTGAATTGAGTAAGACCTAAAACCGTTCCTACTATTAATGAAAATAAACAACTTATTAGTAAACCATAAGTTCAATTTAAATTTAGTAAATAATGATTAGTATAATAAACTAATTCTAATAAGAATATAAAGATAGATATTTTAGCTATTATTGCAACAAATGTCGTAACTATTGTTGGAATGGCATCATAAACATCAGGTGATCAGAAGTGAAATGGAGCAGCGCTAACTTTGAATAAAAATCCTATGCTAAAGATTAAGAGAGAAAAATTTATATAATCATCGTTATATCAATAAGGCATAAACCCCTCGGCTAACTCTACGTTATTTAGATCACTAATACTAGTAATTACATACAAACTATCCAGATTAGTTGTACCTGAATTGGCATATAATAAACTTGTACCTAATAGTATAAAACAGGAGCTTAATCCACCTAACAAAAAATACATTAAACCACCTGTTGTAGACAATTCTGAATTTCTGTAGATTGTACTTAATAAATACAAACCATAACTTTGTAATTCGATAGATAAAAAGATCGAAATAAAATCATTGGTTGACATTAAAAATACTGCTCCACTTATTATAAATAATAAAATTAAAGGATATTCAATAATTTTTAAATGTTCTCCCATTTTATTTATTATTTTAGTTCTATAATATAGAAATTTATTCATAAAAATATCTTTTAATGAAGAGTATTCATACACTCATACTTTTCTTGGATAAAAACTAGTTAAAATTAATATCAATATACTAATAAAATACAGAAAGATATGAAAAACTTCGGTGATTGTTGTAACATGGAATAAACCACCATGTAACCCTATACCACCATTACTTAAAATGGAAAAGTTAACTAAGCTTTGTAATATAGCATATAGTAAAGCAATTATGGCAATCCGATTATAGAGAATTGCCATATCTCGTCTTAAACTGACGGCATTCGAAATTAATAAGAAAAGTGTAGAAAGTAATAACATGATTTTATAAAAAATAAATAAACGAGCAATAATACAAATTAAATGAACATTATCACTAGCTGCTATTTGCGCAGTTAGCCAGGAGAGAAAATCGAATTCTCATTATTAATGTATGAAATTAAAGTTTTAACCCATTAAACTATCCTAGCAATAAACAGCATTCTAGCTGTAAACATATCTTATTTTCACTGGCATCCCTAGCCTTATTTAAATAAGTATCATACCATATTTTCGGGCGCAAGGCGCAGCTACACGAAAATGTAAGATAAAATTTAAATATCTTAAAATTTACTATAACTCTACCTCCCATCCAAATAAATAAATCCTATAGCCTTGCAGGTGAGGAAATATAATATAAATTATCAAGACGACGTAGCCGTCGAAAAAAGACAACTGCTTTTTTTTTCTAGTTTCTTTTTATTCGAGAGCTCCCATGTCCCATAATTTATTGAGGGACTAGAAAGATAATAAAAAAAAATTACAAACAAGCCCTGGGGGAAGAACCATTCAAAAATAAAAAAAAAAGAATTATAATAAATTTTCTTGTTTACTCGCTCAGGTAACAAATTTTCCCGCGAGGGAAACTATACAAACAAGTCCTAAAATGGACGATACGGATGGGTGGATACCCTGACTCGAACAGGGAACTTACTGTGCCACGAACAGTCGCTCTACCGATTGAACTATATCCACCTTATACACCTTTATAAACCTAATTATAATAATATCTTTAAATTTATCATAGTAGAAATAAATAAAAAAAAAGTATGAATTTAGAGTAAAATTAATAATTATCTTCTTTAAGTAATTTGCCTTCGTAAACAAACAAGCATACCTAATTTACTTAGTGCTACTAGCAGGGTCCAAACATTCTTTTAACTAACCCAAACTAGCCAAAAAATAAGAATGAGCTAATTTTCTTAACTTTAATTCTATATAATAAAAAGTATTGAATTAAAAAAAAAAAAGATTATTGTTAGTAGTACTCACCTATTAGTTGTTGAACCCTTTTTATCTTTTCCTATGACAGGTGGTTCAAGAAAGGAGGGGGGAGGTATTTCCACAAATTTTGCTTCAAATTTACTTATCTAATAACTATCATAAGTAATTGTTGAAATTTACCCCTATATTTACATTAATACCCCTTTTTTGCATTATTACCTAACTTTCCTTTATATAATAGTAGTACTAAATTATAAATACCGAAACTTTACCTATATAAAAGAAAGGATAAATTTATTCTTTACCTTAACTATTAATAGAATTAAACAAAAAATTAATGAATAAAACTAATATATAGTAGAACTACCAGTCTACTATATAAAAAGCAGCATAGTGGAAATATAACAAATTAGCCTGTTCAATTTGTTATAAAAAAGGCGGCTACTTCTGCTACGCCTCCTTTATTTCGTAAGAAAGAAAGCAAGCAAGCCAGCCAGCCAGCCAGCAGCCATCATAATTATGAATTATCCATTTTTTACAAAATGGTTCAAACTATGTATTCACTTTTTTATTATATATCTATCGCTTACAATTTAAAAACCGATCTACTTAGGCTACCTAATTTGGACCATTTCCCTATAGCCACTCATCCAGGTGACCTAATTGTATAATATTATAAAAAAAGAGGGGCTGTAAAAAATTATTTACAACCCCACATATTATTTAAATTAATATTACACAAAAATTCAAATTGTACATAAATTAAGATTGGACAGGAAGACTCACAAAAGCGTGAGGTTTTGGTGGACTTGTTAATGATCATTCTAAACTAGGAGAACTTCGATTTAATAAAGCTTGTAATGTATCAGTATAGAATTGTGGAGTCATTCAAGGATTTCTCACTGCTACTTTACCATCTAGTAATTGTCTATAAACAACCCACCTTACCTTTGTATACAAGCTAAGTTATTTTCTACTCTTATTCATACCATTCTTTAACTCAAGTATTTTTTTGTATCCCTCCTCAGTAAGATGCTCTTTGTTTTGTAAAATTTTTGCAGCCTTAATAAAATCGGCTAAGTCAAGCCTTTTAACACCTTGAAGAGGGTATTTTTCAAAAAAAGGTATAATAGTTTTAATAATATCTGGTAAACGGTAAACATGATATTCACAATACAACCCATCAGTAGCTATTCTATACCCACCACAATTAAAATATTTCTCCATGAGGTATAATAGTTTTAATAATATCTGGTAAACGGTAAACATGATATTCACAAGACAAACCATCAGTAGCTATACTATACCCACCACAATTAAAATATTTCTCCATACTCCGCATAAATACTCCATCTCTTATATCTTGAGTTAATATAAAACCTATGTTCACAGATACACCTAATTTATAAGTCGCACATTTTCGAGTTTTAATTCGAAAACATCCATCCCCATCAACGAAACCTGCTATTCAATATGGATCGATAATACCTTCGTGTTCAATACAAGGTTTAGGTAATTTTACTGTATCAGGGTATTCAACTAATAGGTCTTGGAAATGATTTCCATTATTTATAGTAGCTCTAAGATTTAGATACCGTTGAAAACCTTCCTTAGTTAAATGTTCTTTCGCTAAAACTAAATAGAATGCTTGTCTAAAAAGCTCAAAGTCTGCACGTTTTTGAGTTATTAGAGGATAAGTCTCAAAATGTTTAACAATAGCTTCCAGACCTGAGATAGTTTGAACTATATATTGACAGCTAGTAGGCCTGTCCGCATAAACTTTTCCAACACCAAAAAAAAGAGATATTCTTTCTAGAAGATCTTTATCTCTGATATGAACCCCTATTTTAAATACTAGTCGTGGTCAAGCTTTACCATTTCCCCCTTTAATTCTAGATATAGTAAAGCTGGCTTCCGCATCAGAAAAACCAGTCACATAGTAAGGGGTTAAACCAGAAGTTAAACTACTTTCAGGCTTTCCAGAACAGCTAACTTCATAAAGTTTTTCTTTCCCTTTATCCATATAGGAAGAATACTTTCTATTACTATTTAGTATTGGACCATCCTTAATCCATAAGCAAGAAGATATACCGTGTAACCATAAGCTAACTGCACCAGCAATTCCAAATACAGAAAATTTTTTAATATTTAAGTTTTTCATGATTTCTTTTTTTATTTATATAGGGTAGTCTTTACCGATAAGGATTGGGTATACCCTTCATCCGCCAATGTTTCATATTCCTTACCGTCATATGTGGACAAAGTTACCTGTCCATACCTCTTCGGCTCCCTGGAGTCCTACTTCTAAGTGTCGTAGTACCGGTCCGTCTTTACCTTTCCGTTCCTCATCCCAAGGCTAATGGGGGTCAATTCGTTGCTAAATAGAAAGCAATATCAACCAATATTCCTTGTACTTTTGGTATCACTTTTCATTAAAACCATAACGTAAGTTTCTAAGCTACTAAGTTAAGACATAGTTTTGTCGCATAGGCTTTTTCAACCCTGCAGGGCATATATTTGCAGATGAATTATTCTACATACATTCTATGTTAAGAAGTTCATCAGGGATTGTTAACCACCAGTCTTTCTTTTTGTGCACAATATAGAAAGAGAGTGGTAATAGCGCTTTATAATATAATATTCTAGTTAGCTAAAATTCCTATCGTATTAGTAAAATATTAATGAGAGCACCTAGTATCCGTCCAATATACTGAAGACTCCGGTCAAATGAAGCTGCAGGGGCTACGTTTCCAATGCAGTAGTTCATATTTCCTGTTCTTCTCCTTTGGATAGGTTCTTATTAACAGGCACTCCTATGACCTGAGAGAAACTTTTCATCAATGCTTTTTACTAATACTAAATTCACAAATAGGACTAAAATATTAGGGACTATAAAGTAAGCCTTATAGCTCCCCCCTAATCAGACCGTTCTTATCTGTAGGAGCACCAAGGGGACGTTTTTCTCTTTATTTTAATTAACAGGAACGATATTAGCATTAGGCAGCACGTCGTCAACCGTGATTATTCTAGCTAATTCAATTAATTAAGGTGTGTGTTAATTGTAACACTTCTTATGTGTTTATACTAATAAAAGATACTAAATTTAGGGTGCAGTAAAACACACTAAATCATAGATTTTTCTAATTTGGAGTTAAACCAAAGGTAGGGGCGGCTCGGTAGCCATCTTGCGTAAAATGAGCCTAGCTTATCCTCACCGCCCCTGGTTTAATGAAATTAGTATTAATCTAATTTAATAAAGATTGCTTAGTGAATAAATTTCACGTAAAACTAAGATTGTACTGGAAGACTCACGAAAGCGTGAGGTTTTGGTGGACTTGTCAATGATCACTCTAAACTAGGTGAACTTCTATTTAACAGAGCCTGTAGAGTATCTGTGTAAAACTGTGGAGTCATTCACGGATTACGTGAAGCAACATTACCGTCTATTAATTGTCTATAGACTATAAACAAGAATAATCAAGCAGCTACCACACTTACAATAGATCCAAAACTACTAATTAAATTTCATCCTGCAAAAGCATCAGGGTAATCACTAATTCTTCTAGGCATTCCTTGTAATCCTAAGAAATGTTGCATTATACTGCAACGTACGCACTGTAAAACTATAATTTATCTTTATAACTATATATTTTACCATCATAAGAATTACCATTTTCTATTAAACTCTTTAATGTATAATAATTCACTTTAGAATATTTCAAAGCTTTAGTTATACTTTTTAATTCAACTATTAATTCATGTGAATTACTATCAAATACATAAATTGTTTTACGATAAGATATCTCTTTAGATAATAGTAAAAAGTCTTGATACTCACCTTGGGCTATAGCAGCTCTAGCTACTTTACCATCAATTTGGAAATATTTAGCCATCTCCCTAGCAGATTTAAATTCTATTACCACCTCATTGTCTTTATTATAAACAACAACGTGTTTTCGAAGTTGATTATCTCCTGTAAGTTTTTCAGAATATTCTGAAAAATTCTCTACAAATAAAGGTTCAAAAGATAATATAAGATTTGATTTAAAAAAATATTTATTGTTAACATGATTTAATAAAGTATTATGACTAATTTGTAATCCTTTCAAAGCCCTGTTTATTGAAGAATAAACAATAGGATCTTTATCTGGTGAACAAACATCATATACAAATAATAAAAAAGAATAATACTTATTATCTACATCTTCAGGCGTATAATTTAATGAATTAGCTGTTTTAAATATTTTAAGAAATGCAGCAAATCTATCATAACCTTCAGAACCTTTAGAGAATAAAGCTAACAAATTTTCAATTGTTAAAATAGCATTATCTAAATTACCCCATTGAGGGTTTACTCTTGGAATAACTTTATAATTACTATTAATAGTTGGTTTAAGTTTAATAATAGCATATTGTTCAAAAACTAATGATGTTTGAGGAGTAGTAATATATATAAACTCTAAGCTTCAATTTAAAGCTGAAGTTTTAGATATTTCCAATTCAGAAGCAGAATTAGGATTACGCAAACCTTTAGTTAATTTATTGTATTCCTCTATTCTTCTAGATAAATTATTAGAACTACCTATATAGAAACGACTCTTATCAATTTTAGATGTTAGTTTATAAACACCTGAAACACCTAAGTATTTAAATTTAATTTGTTCACTTGCTTGTTCAAGAGAATCAAACTTAATAGATTCATATTTATCAATATTACCAACTTGAGATAACACAGGGGCTTCAACGCCATTAATAGAAGAAGTAGAGTAAAAACGTTTTGGACTTTGACCCACTGTAGCCAAATTTTGTATACGAAGACTCAAATTATAAGAACTAGATGAAAATTTTGTAGATGAATCTAGATTAGATAAATTATCAGTGCTTATTTGTCACCAATAATTATAGATCATATCACTACCCTACCTAAATATATAATAAAATATTATATTTTAAAGGTGTCGGGTACTTGGCGTATGATCGTTGAAGCGACTTTACTTAGCATAACTAAGAAAGATTGCCTGCTGATTAGACATAATAACACTAGGATTAAAATTAAACGTCTTTCCAGCAATTTGCCAAGTTTTTCAGAGAATTTAATATGGTGAAGTGACTTCACGGGCATATTTCCCTTTTACACTACATAATTTCTGATGTAGGCCCCCAACTCTCGAGGGAAGAATGTAAGGTTACACATTGTGTGGACTATATCTTAATTATTTAATTAAGAGACTTTTTTGGCTGCTGGTAAAACCTGCATGCTTAAATAAATTAGCAAGCTCCGTTTATGAAATTGGTGCATGCTACACCAAAACGAACAGCATCAAAATTAGCAACATCAAAATTAAATAATTTCCTTCGTGTAGTCTCTGAGGATCCTACTCATAACCTGGCTTGTTATTTTGGTTTCCTGCTTATTGTCTAGATATATTTAAAAATTTGAGTTGTCCCCCTTGCCAACGTAGTTGCTTTATACAGCTAGTCCAGGGGAAAAAGATAAACAAATATTTAAACCTTATGAGATTTTCCAGCATATAGAAGGATTTAGAGGGGCTAACAATACTATTTTTGTCTAGGTACAGATTGTATTATTCAATCTTCACCTTGAAGAGTTACTCATTGTTTGCTATCAATATTTTTTTTTATATATGTTCATCTAACCTTAAAATGTTGTTTAGCTGCATTAATAGAAGGGAAGATTAATTCTTCATTTAACTTATTATAACAAAAAACAAAATTACCTCCTATACCATATTGTGGAGATAATTTACCTTTTAATCCTTTTTTAGAATGACTATTAGTTAAATAATAATTTTTTATTACCTCACTTATAGCTTTTTTAGTTTCATTAGATGTAACATATCCAAACTTAGGATGATTTTCTTTATTTAACATTTTTTTTAATTTAGTTAAAGTTTCTAAACTATGTTTAAAACCAAATGAATTACCTGCAACATTCAAAACATTATAATTAGGTTTATAATGATCTAATCATTTTTGTTCTAAGTTAAGACAAAATTTAGAATCTTGTTTACAAAATTCTAATATACCTAAAGAAAAATTTTCTAAACCATATTTTTTCATAGCTCTTATTATTACCAATTTAGAACTTTTATCTGAATTAGTATAATAGTAATAACTTGCCATTCTTCTGGTTAGATTAACACTACTACCTATATAAATTTCTTTGTTAATATTATTAATAAGCATATAAATACCAGATTTTTTTCTTAATTCTCTATATATATCTTTTTTTTCTTCCTTCATATTATCAAAAAAAATAGCAAACTCTTCAGGATTGAAAGGTGAACCTCCATTGGTATATCCACTGTACAATCTTTTACCTATTTCAAATAAACTTCCCTTTATTTTAACCCCTATGAATAATATTCAGAATTGTACTTTAGATAATGTTAAGTTATAATTTAGACCTAATAATTTAGGTACTCAAAAGTATCATCCGCTAAACATAGCGAATACAGCACCCATACTTAACACGTAGTGGAAATGAGCAACTACGTAGTAAGTCAACTAAATTGCTCATTTCTTTTTTATACAAACACCGCTTACGCGGTGGATTGGACTATAACTTATCTAATTATTTAATTTAATAAACTTTCGACTGTCACGTTTAGTCTCTACGGATCCTACTAACTAATAAATTTTTATTCCCGTTGGAGTATTACAGGGCTGTTGAGGCTTATTTTAAAATAAGTCGCGACCCCCGAAACCTCCAGGGTAATTTAATTAAAATTAGCTTTGGTTTCCACGGTATTATCTTATATGAGCTTACCACTTTTATTATATTTTCCGCATTAAGAAAACATATAAGACTTCACCGTTAGCAAAAACAACTTAATTTTGAACCAAGGGGCCAAAGGGGGTTGGTACGAAATAAACTAACCCTAAAATTACTTAATTTTTACCGAAAATTGTATTATATTTTCATAGTGACAAAACCACACGACACTTACTAAAAATTTTTAGTTTTAAATTTTTTTAAAGATTCGTACTTTTCACCCAACAAAGTATATTTAGTACAATGAGTTATTATTTTTTCTAATACCTCTTTTTTATATACCTCTAATAAGTAAAAATTACCATAAGGATTTCGAACTTTATTTGTTACTTCAAAATACTTTTTTATAGCATCTATAAGATAAAGATCGTCATTTTGCCCTATTGAAAAAGAATGATTATTAGATTTTCTAATAGAAAAACAACCTTCAGCTTCTATAAAACCAGATAACCATGCTTTAAAATAATAAGGTATATTATAATTAATATTAGAGTTTATAATAGCTAATTGTTGATTATATTTTAAATTACGGTTTAATAAATAAGTTTCTACTGAAGTATCAATTAAACATGTTTTTAAAAATGCAAGTTGACATATTTTTTTTGAAGTTAAAGGAGGATAATAATCAAAAATTTTAATTATTTCTATAATTTCTTCCTTCTTGTTTACAACTCAAATAACATCAGCCCCTTTACTAGTAATCCTTATCGTTCCACCGACTATTTTAGCAACTTGAATTAACATATTATAATTAGATTTAATATTAGATAATTTAATAACTAATCTGTATTGTAAAGATTGTTTACGTCAATGATTTACTTGAATACTACCATCTCCATCCATCAACCCTACTCAAAACATTTTTATATATTCATTATAATTATTTTTATCTACTAAACCACCTGAACTTTTATCAATAATATGACTAAATCTATCTATGTCAAATTCTGTCCTAGTAATAGCAAAAAAAAACAAACCAGATGAAATTAAATCTAATAAAAATTTCCAAACCGTATCGTGGAATGCAATATCAAGAGATGCATTAGCTAAAACCACCCCACTTACGTAAAAAAAATATTCATTAATCCAGTGTCGCCAATCTTTCATAACTAAATATATACCCATTATAAACACCACCTATCTTAGCATAATTTTTTATAGTACTATGACTTATTTTCAATGCTTTTTGAGCATCCATAACTCCATTATATTTATTAAGAAAATTTTTATTTATATCATACACAAACACTGCTTTTCTAATATGGCTATTATTATTAATTATTAATACTAATTCTTCACATTCCATGGAATGTCAATTAGCTATTTTAGGCGTGTCATTTAAATTATAAGGTATATTACTTAAATACCACTCTCCTCTAAAGATTGTTTGTTCTTTTATAATGTAAACTAATGTTGAATGATTTGATTTAATTAACTTAGCTAAAGTTAAAACTGAAGGGAAAATAACTAATAACTCTTTAAATGAGTTATATACATAGACAGGATAAGTTGATTTAGCTTCAATAATTCTTATCTTACTTTCGATAGAATGACTTTTATTATAAAAAGGATTATTTTCCCCTGTTACTGCCCTTGCTATTAAACTTTTAGTTTTCTCTGAATGTGTTCTATTATTAGCTAATTCAGACAATAACTTCTTGGTTTCTTCTGTATGTTTATAACCTAAAGAAGAATAACCTTCTTTTAAGACGTTGTAATAAGGTATAAGATGAGTAATATAAAAAGTCTCTCTTACGGTTAAAGATTCGGCTTTAACATATTCTAGAATATAAAGAGTAAAATTTGAGTAATCGTACTTAAGTAAAGCTTTAGTAATAGGCATATTAAAATTCTGTTTACTTCTTAAAAAAGCCTTATTAAGATAATTTCTCATTCTAGAAGCTAAATTAATAGAACTTCCTACATAAGTATGCCCATTTACCTTGTTAATTAAACAGTAAACACCTGATTTATCTCTTTGTTCTTTTAGTATATTAACCCTATCTTCCTTTAAGCTATTATAAACTTTTACAGCATTTAAGTTTTGAATCTTATACTGATTACCAACGTACTTATTACTAAAATTAGAATAAGATCGAGTTATGACCATGTACCCCAAAGGCTGTGCTGTCTTAACAAAGTTTAGATAATTAAGGCTGCGTCTTAATGAATATTTTTTTACTTGGACAATATCTTCCCGGAGTGTACTCCGAGGACCACGAGTAGTCTCTGAGGTTCTTACTAGGATATTTTTTTCTATCCGTTGGTTACCTGCTGATTGTTCTAAATTATACATTGTCACTAAAATTAAAGAAATTTCTAGTAGTATAATTGTCAGAAGTTCCCAGCATATGGTAGTCTTTAAAGGGAGAGCTAAGTGGATTATTAACCCTCCGATTGTAAACATGAATACAAAACCTAATGCAAATAACATTGAAGGTGTTAATCTTAATGATCCTCCGTAACATGTAGCTAATCATGAGAAAATTTTAATTCCTGTTGGCACAGCAATTATTAATGTCGCTGCAGTAAAATACGCTCTTGTATCCACGTCTAAACCAACTGTGTACATGTGATGACTTCAAACTATAAATCCTAATATTCCAATTGACATCATAGCATAAACCATACCAATATATCCAAACACAGATTTATTTGAATTAGCTGATATAGTTGTACTAATTATACCAAAACCTGGTATAATTAAAATATAAACCTCAGGATGTCCGAAGAATCCAATTCCATATTATATAATTATTTATACATCCCTTTAATTATATAACTTAGTATAATTTTCTAACCTAAGAATACTTCCTAGAGGAATCCGACTGTACATTAAGCGGCATTTCAGCCACCTACCGGTGAACCAGTCTGTAGCGATTTTCTTAGAAAACCGACGGTCTTGTCTTATATGGGAGAAGATTTTAACCGTAAGACTATTTTTATAATAGTCACACCAATATTGCTTCTGCTTTTTATTGTTTTTTCTAAGAATTGCACAATAAATAGTATAGCAAAAACTCAAAGTTAAGGTATACTTAATAGTATTCATTATATAAGGTCTTATATTTTATATCTGCCTTATATAATTCTTATAGCTTAGGGCTAAACCTTACTTTATTTTCCTAAATTCGTATAGATTATATAACTTTATTTATTTGCTTAGCTAAATTAATTAATTCTAATCTAGTATCCTTATTTAAATGATCTTTATTAACTAATCTGTTATAAAGTGATTTTCACTTTAAATAACTATCTTTCTTTTTAGATATAAGATTATATTTATCAAAATAAACAAATAAACCTTTACAATTTTTTAATCCATTCACCCTAAGTTCTCATACATTATCTGCATGATGTGCCACTACAGAACATTCAATTGAATATTTATTTAGTATATTAACTAAATGTTCAAAAACATATTTATTGGCTTCCCACTTTTGAGTTAATATAAATCTATATCTAAAAGCAGAACTATTAGAAAGCAATGAACAAGTAAAAGAACCTTCTCCATCTGTTATACCAGATAGTCAACTATCATTTAAAGTAGGGATTACACAAAGATCTAAAGGAATTATAGTATTAAGATTCTTTTTTATTAACCTTTCATTAAAAGTAGATAAAAAGATTAAAAATCTTGCTTTCCTTGTAGGAAATACCATGTTTCCATTAAATAACAAGCAAATTAAATAAATATTCTTGAAATCTTGTATAACAAATCTGTGTGTATTTTGTTTAATAGATTGCTTAATCACTCTACCAAAACCTAGATTATCTTTAATATAATTTAATACTTCTATATCTGAACTAGATTGAGTAACAACAAAAGATAAGTCCCCTCTCTTAGCTATAATAAAAGAACCTTCACCCTCCGAAAAACCTATTAGTCATTCTAAAAATCTACTATCAGGTTGCTTTAAGTCAGGATAATATTCTTTAAATTTAGAGTAAAAAGAAGAAAACTCAAAAGATTTTTGAATTGCATTATCTAATCCAGAAGATAAGCAAGTTATCAGAAGCATTGCAAAAAAAAGAAATAAACTTATAAAACTTATTTTTAATAAGAAAAGATGTTGGAATAATATAGGATCTCCTCCACCAGCAGTTTCAAAGAATGATGTATTAAAATTACGATCAGTAAGCACCATAGTAATACCACCCGCAAGAACAGGTAATGAAAGTAATAATAATACGGCTGTAATAACTACAGCTCATCCAAATAAAGCTAATTTCATTTTACATAAAAATAAGTGTTCATAAAATAATACTTAACATTATTAAAATAATAACAAGTTTATAACAACAACAACTTATCCATATGTAATAACTTAAATCTAAAGTTATTTTTAACCTAGCTTAAATCATATAAAGGATTGTCTACCTTTTTATTCTTTTACATTATTTTATATATAAAAGTTAAGATATAATCCTTTATATATAATTATTCTAAACTACTTATTATAATTCTCTTTTAAAATTCATATTTGATTTAATCAAGAGAATTTTATTTAAACCCTCACTATTAAGATGAGCTTTAGATTTAATAAGAACAGATACTTCTTTAAAGTCCTTAAAATCTTTAGCTTTTTCCCCTAACACAGGGTATTCCTCAAAAATAGGTATAATAACATCAACTATTTTTGAAAAATTTGACACAGTAAATCTAGCAATACCTGACTTTTCTGCAATAGAAAAAGAACCACAACCAAAAAAATCTACAAAACTTTCCATTAAAAAGGCATCACGTATATTTTGAACTATAATAAAATTTAAAGTAACGCTAATACCTAATTTATGTGTTTTAGATTTACTTGTTTTAACAAAGAAACAACCTTCACCTGTCACAAAACCTGCCATTCAGTAGTTAAATTCTGACTTATTAGACTCCAAAGTAGTTTTGGGTACTAAAGGTCTTAACACAGGAGTTATATTAGGGAAAGCAACCTCTAATCTTTCAGGTAAACCTTTGTTAAGGCAAGCTCTTAAACTAATAAGCTTTATAAGACCATCCTTAGTTAGATGCTCTTTACTATATATAACATCAAATGCTTGTTTAAATAATAAAAAATCAGCATACTTTTGAGTTTTTAATGGATAATTATTAAAATGCTCAATTATACAAGCTAAATCGCTTAGTTTTGTAGCTTGGTATACAGCAGCATCCCCGTGAAGAGTTACATTACCAACACAAAAAAAGCGTTGAATTAGATATAAAAGATCTAAATCTTTAGAGTGCAAATGAATATTAAAAACTAACTTCACACTTCAACCTAAAGTATGTCTAGGATTTTTACTAATTATTAAAGTAAAACTAGATTCAGCGTCACAAAAACCAGTAATAAAATGAGGATTTACATTATTTGTTAGAGTAGCATATTTCGTTTTACTCATTTATATCACTTTAATTGTGTATAAATCAAGAGGTTAGAAGATCTACATATAAGTAATTTAAAGGTTTTAAGCTAAGTAGTATAATTACCACTTAAACCTAAAGTACTAACATATAGTCCCACTCTAGAACCGGTTTACCGGCGATTAGAATACACCTTACAGTATAAAAACAATACTGAAGAACCGTCTACTCGTTGCTCTTTTACAGATAAAGATAATTATCTAATTTAGATCCGCGATTACCTATTTCAGTAACAAAATCCTTCATCTTTAGTAATATTACCATACCTTGATGATTAGTCAAGCCAGTCCCTAATTTCCTAATTGACTTTGGTTACTAAAGCTTTAAGGCTTCCCCGGAATTTGGCTCTTATGCACAAATTAGCTTAAACTATCACTTTTTATGCAATCTTATACCAGGAGTTCTCATATTAACAACAGTAGTTATAAAATTAATTGCACCTAGTAGAGAACTAACACCCGATAAATGTAAAGCAAATATAGCTAAATCTACACTTGGACCACTGTGACTTTGAACTCCACTTAAAGGTGGATAGATTGTTCACCCTGTACCAGCACCACCTTCTATACAAGCTGAAAAAACCAATAATATTAAACTAGGCGGTAATAATCAAAAACTTATGTTATTAAGTCTTGGGAATGCCATATCAGGGCCACCAACCATTAAGGGCATTAGGAAATTACCGAACCCACCTATCAATGCAGGCATAACCATAAAGAATATCATTAAGATCGCGTGAGCTGTAATGATACTATTATATAATTGGTTATCAGCTATGTATTGAACACCTGGTCCACTTAATTCCATTCTAATTAATACAGAAAACGCTGTACCTAATAACCCTGAGAATAAAGCAAAAATAAGGTAGAATGTTCCGATATCTTTCGCATTAGTAGATCAGAATCATCTCTCAGTTCAAACTGATACTGAAGATGTTAAACTTCTTGAAAAGGAGCTAACATCACTATTTTTACTAATATGAACTTGATCATCAACTTTTTTTTCTGAATTTATCCTTATATATAACAAATCCAGAACTACTCTACATGAATTAATAATCATAAATCCTACAATAGTATATATAGTTACTATATAAATAGGATTATAACTTCCCTTGCGAAATCCTTCCAGGGACCCTATCTTTGGTTCCGTCGCAAGCTCGGGAAGTATTAATTTTTTTATTTTAATTTAATTAAATATCCCATCTATAAAAATAAATATATTAAGTTAAGATAAATAATTATTTATAAAGGTAGTAGTATATTATGTTAAATAGGGCAAATTTACTCTTTAGATGAAAGCTAGTAAACATTTATTTTTTTGTTACGTTAAATATTAAAATAGAACCACCAATACTCAGGTACCCTTAAATAAGATTATGGAGGAATCGAACCCCTTACTTATGATTTGCAATCAAAGTGTAGACCATCTACTTCATAATCTATCTCCATAACTTTTTGGTATATAGCAAGTAGATAAAACCATGATAAAATACTACACTTGCCCCTATATCACATCCCAACTATTAGATTAAATTTAATACAAATCTACACCTTACTACTAACATACAACTAATTTTAAATATTAATAATTAAATATTATTCTGAATTAATATTAAATTTAATATTTATTGTTGATAACTTATAATACCTAACCATGTATATCAATAGTGATAAGATTTAATTATTCTTTCTTAATAATAAAAACATCCCCTATTTATATTCAGGGTAATAGCAATCACCTTATGAATAATACGATTTTCTACGTTTATCTTGGCTAAATAAAGAGTTTAACGCATTGGCTTTATTACCATGTGAGTTATGCGGATTACCACCAGGACTACTTAAGAGTCCACCTACTCCTAATAATAGCTCACCTTAAGAAGGAGTACGGAGTACGGAGTACGGAGTACGGAGTACCTATCTTTAATATAAATTTATTAAAGATTTTAGTTACAATATAAAAATATAAATGATATAAAAAAAATCGTAAATTTAATAAATAAAGCAGCAAATAAACAAATAACTATAATGAATAAAACTACATAAGTATTAGGGTATCTCTTATTAAAATTAAAGGGGGGGGAAATAACCTACAAACAGATTTACTAAAATTAAGCAAAAAATTAAACCTAGTCATAATAGTAAAATATTATATAAAAATGTATTAAGAATAGGGTAAAAAACAGATAATTCACAACGCTAGCTCTAAAAACAATCAAAGCTAATAATATAAGCTAATATAAAACCTCAAATAAATTTGAGTAAAATGAAACTACAATTAAGTACAATAAATTAAGGAATTTTTCTATTGCAATAATGATACCTATTTCATTATAATTTTTTACCCATCAGGCCCAGGACGAGCTTACGCCGTCCTTAAGTGCCTTGGGCTGGAATGGCAAAAATGTTATAAAGTTGATCAATTTGAATAAAATTATTTAATATCGACCTTGATTGCTAATGCATAATACATAGCCCAATTAATTAAATAAAAAAATGCTAGATAGTGTGGTAGCCTTCACTTTTTTTTTAGAGCTTGCATTTTTCATAAGAAAACTAAGTCACAAATAAGATTTATTCTTAAGCAACCTAAAAAATGATACATCTTGCTAAAATAATAAGATACAAGCTTAGCTACTACCAGCCTAGTAGGAGCCGAAGTATAAGTATCGTTTTCGGGTATCTAATTTTTGAGATAGCTGGCATCTCCCATAATTTATTGAGGGACTAAAAAAATCCTTCATTAATAATCAATAATTAATAAAGAAATTCTTGATAAAAAATAAATCAAATATTCATTTATGCAATTATACAATTAACACTACTACCCCGTTACACAGGAAAAAAAATATAACTCTAAATCTTAACCAACTAAGCGTTATATTAACCTTAATCTTCGTCAAAAACTTCAATTGTTATATAATTAATACTATTGCAATAACAATAACAATTAGATCAGCTACGATTATGATTAGCGCATCAATATAACAGGTAGAAAAATACAAGCCATTTATAACAGCTAAACCAAACTATTATGAAAAAATAATTAATAATTTTCAAATTAACCATATTTACCATAATAATTATATATGAAAGCTAACTTAATAAATGGGAGAAAAATATTAGGCATTAAATTCTATACCCCCCCCCACTTTTTTTCGAATTCCTTAAATATAAATTCCTGCCAAGCGTCCCTCATATATTATCCTTCGGTTAATCAAAGAGAAAAGAGGTGTTACAGAGCTAAAATATTAAGACAATAATTCCCATAACAATTTCTAATCAGCTAAGTATAACTAGGTAAAACCTCTTTTTACCTAAATAGATATGGTTGCTAGTTATTTTTACTTTTAAAATCTATTAAAGTATTTTCTAATATACTTACAGATGGTACTATAAATAAAAAATGTGCAAAATATAAAACGGTACTTATTTGTCCTAATAAAATAAAAGAATCTTCTACATGTTTTGCACCTAATTGCATTAAGATTAAGAAATTAGCTACAAATACAAAGAAGGCTATTTTCTTAGTGATCTCCAACCAGATATAGAGAAGAGAACCTATCTTCTATACCATGAAATAAAGCTAAACTATAATCCTCTTCTTATCATATTATGATACAATGAAATGTTATTGGAAAGTTTATATGAATCCTTAACCAAAAGTTATAAGCTAATAAACAAGAAAATGGAAATACAAACAAAATCACGAATCTTTCTGTTATCTTTAGATTCTATTTAAATAGACTGTTTTATTATCGAATATAGGAGCTTTAAAAGTATTTTTATTTTTAATACGATATATAAAGTAGGATGTGTTATATCAAAGAAGAAAGCACATTCAAGGTATGACTTAAATATTTGTACTATATTACCACTTTTTGAATCAACAATTTCAACACCAACCTTTGAACGATGGACAGATATTATTGGTTTATTGTTATAAACCACAAATTAAATACCATCCTTTATTTCATAGTTAGATGGACCATTTATCAATTTCTTAGCCTTTTTAACTAATTTAGTTCTATCTAAATTAATAATTTATTTAAAGGCGCAAGCCGCAAGCACAGCTAGTATTTTGGATAATTCGTGAAGATAACCTATTATTATTCAATTAGGATAAGAAAAGTTCTATTAATGTTTGCCCATTTTCGGCTACGCCGTAATGATGACCTTTTTCTCTTAATAAAAAGATTAAAAGTCAATCATAAAAATCGTATTTTTTTTTTGCTTACTCATTGAAGCGATAGTAATAAAGAAATAATCGCAACTCAAAAATATCTAACATTAGATATTTTAATTCTATAAGCGGAATTAAGACTAAATTTTAAAGTTTTTAAAATGGTAACTTTAAATGCATCACTGTAAAGACCATTCGTCCCTGATAGATTTTCTAAGAAGTTATGAATTTCATTCATTAAAGGTAAATTTGACCCTACTTGATTTAAAAAGAAGAATAATTGATACCTATTTACTTTAGTTACCGTAAAAGAACCTTCCTCCTCAATAAAACCTAAAAACCAGAATTTTATAATATAAAAAGTTTTGGTTGTATGTAATTCATAATTAGTGCGTAAATTATTAATATTATTCTTAATATAATGAATTTCATTATTTATTTCTAATCATCTATATGAAATATGAAATATGAAATATAAAATATGAAATATGAAATATGAAATATAAAGACCGATTTTATATATTTTAATAATACTTTTTATTTTAACTAATACCTACATATAATGTACCTTCAGCTTTTGTGAAACCAGCTAACCACTCAAAAAACTTCCCCCTCTGCCATTTGATTTTTTGTTCTAAAGGATCCAATAGAGACGGTATTATGGAAGTTATATTCAACAATCCACTCTAGCTTCCGCAGAAAATTTTATTTTATTTGTTATTGTGTAGTTTTTTTTTTCATTTTTAAATTATATTATATCAGACTTTAAAGCTATTGGTACCTAATAGCAGATAGTAACTATCATACTTACGATATATAAAGTATTCATATACTTTAACCCTCCTAAAGAAGACTAATAAACTTTGACTTTACTCCCACCTAAACAAAGTGGCGATCAAATAAAAATTCCTGAACAATTACTCCCTTCTTGAAATTACGGATCTTGTCATAACTTTGGACCGGCTTTTACTATCAGCAACTCAGTGATATTAACTTCACACAAAATAACACACGGGAAGATTTATCTTACTGCGTATTCGCAACGCAAAGAGAGATTCACGCAAATCATTCTCGTCCTTTTGAGAAAGATTTACCTTTATTTACTATAACATAAATTCAAGTTTTAGAGTTCAATGAGAAAAGATCGAATGAATCCTTTAACTAATCCGAAGTATAAATTTATTTTCTTTACTCACTTCTCGAAAGAGATCGCAAGGAAAAAAATAAAAAATTTAGAAAACAAGGTTCATGAAAGATATGACTTACCTAATTCCACTGTTTTAGCCACAAATCGTTTACCTTAACCCGTCAGAGATCGGTGAGCCTTTACCCCTAGTTTTTCATCCTGTCCGTTTACAAAAGAAAAGATGCGCGCAACATGATAAAATAAATCAATTTTCTCTAATCATTAACTTTTACAAAATCTAAACACAATACACCTAATTCAACGAAATATAAGAATTAAACAGTAAGTTCAGCACATTTAGTATTCATCAGGAGAAATTCTATTGTGCAATATAAATTTTTATAATTTAAGTAAATTATACATTAGGAGGGGGGACTCGCAATGCGAGTCCCCCCAGTAGAGGGTAGGATCTTTCTAAATCAATTATAGGTAATGCTAAGATTATTAAGATAGCACTTATCATAGCAATAACTCTTAATAATTTATTAAAGATAGATCTTAATATAGCATATAAAGGTAAAAAAGTACTTAAATTATTCTTTGCATTATTCTAATCAAAAATTGGGCATTCTTACTGTAAAAAATTCATAACCAATAGTATTAGATTCTATTTGTCTCATAAGGCTAAGCATCTCATTACAGCTAGAACGAATATTATTTCTTACATTGATTAATCTATCTCTATACTCATCGGCGTCATAATTATGCAGATCATCTAAAATATCATATGCAATATCAAAAGAATCAAAAATAGAACAATTGCTAGTATATAGTTGGCACAAAACATCATAATGAGACCTTAAATCATCAAATGCACCTATGAAATTGGTACTGTTTAGTAACGCACCTATATTATCTCTTGATTCAACAAGATATTGACTCAATACATAATCAAGATTCTCTGCTAATTCTACTAAATTTGCTAAATGTTCAGGATTACTACTTGAATAATTACTATCAGGGGAAACTCTAATTAACATAATATAAATAGTAGCAGATAAACCTAAAACTAACATATAAAAAGGGCTAGAAAAAAGCACTCCTGTTTTATGAGTTGCAAAAGCTAAAGATGTATAAGATGCTGGATCTAAACGTAAAGATCTAGTAGTACTAAATGATCTTCGGTTACCTGTAGTATTATACATTAAGGATTCACCTATATAACTACTAAAGTTATATTTTACTCGCTCTTATTTTAATATAATTTAAATCTATTAAAGTATTTTCTAATATACTTACAGATGGTACTATAAATAAAAAATGTGCAAAATATAAAACGGTACTTATTTGTCCTAATAAAATAAAAGGATCTTCTACATGTTTTGCACCTAATTGCATTAAGATTAAGAAATTAGCTACAAATACAAAGAAGGCTATTTTACTTAGTGGTCTAAATTGCAGACCTCTTGATCTACCTAAATCAATTATAGGTAATGCTAAGATTATTAAGATAGCACTTATCATAGCAATAACTCCTAATAATTTATTAGGTATAGATCTTAATATTGCGTAGAATGGTAATAAATATCACTCTGGAACTATCGCTGGAGGAGTTTGCATAGGATTTGCCATTATATAATTATCGCTATCTCCTAGTACATTAGGCATAAAGAATACAAATACACTTAATACAATAATAAAAAGAAATATAGTAATTAAATCTTTAAATAGGTAGTATGGCGCCATTGGTACTCTATCATAATTACCTGAAAGACCTAAAGGATTTCCAGATCCTGCAGTATCATGTAATGCAATCATGTGCATTAATACTAATGCAGCTAATATAAAGGGTAATACAAAATGTAAGGCAAAGAATCTGTTTAAAGTTGCATTATTCACAGAGAAACCTCCTCAGATGACAATAAATTTCGTATAATTTTTAACTATATACTTTACACCCGCAAGGGTGTATTTAGACTATATCTTAAATCTACTCAAATTTCGTAGATTTTGGGGGTATCGTGTTGAGCTTATTGTTGGTATAACTCACTCATTAGCCGTTGAACGTATTTAACCCATTTCATTTACCGAATTAAACTCCGCTACAAATAATCTAATAAAAAGGAGGTAATTTGTTATTAGATCTCCTTGTAATTTTCCCCATTTACCTCTAAACATAATAAGATTAAAACCTTACTATTTTAAGGAGCCCTATTACATATTTTTATTAATGCTTTTGCGATTATTTTATATTCGGATAATTTAAGTTTCTATAACGTGAACTTTCCCGTAAATTATTTAATCATTTAACATATTGAATATATTTCAATCCAACTAAAGGATGTAAATCTGAATTTGAAAAGAAATTTATAACTTTTTGTACATTAGATATAGAACTAACACCAAATTGATTAAAACTATTTGTTGTGTCTATCTTTCTATTAGTATCAAATATAAGTTTAAATGATTCGAATAAATCAGTGTGAATTCTTTGTTTTAATTGAAAACAACCGTCATTATTACTTTTAATAAAAAATGAACCTTCAGAACAAGTAAATCCTACAATTCAATTTCTAAAAAAATGTAACAATGTATAATCCATGGGATTTTTAGGCAATTCAAAAACAGCAGGTATATTATTTATATCAGGGATTTGATTAAATAATTTAATATCATTTTTCATTATATACATAGCCAAATTAAATTGATTCATTCTAGTAACAGTCAAGAAGAAAATATTGTGGTATATAAGCAAAGGAAAGAATACTTCTTGCAAATCTGTCTTATTAATGACTAATTTACAAGTTGGACTTCTTAAATCCTTAAAAACATTAATTTTACCTATTTTTAAAACTGAATGAATATATTCTAAAGTAGAAATATCTTCTAAATGAAATGATATAACCAACTTAATTGTTATAAATCCTTTAGATGTTTTACTAACTTGAATATATCCATCTCCATCAATCAATCCTACTAAAAAGGCTAAAAAAGAAGAAGGAATTGAAATATACCCTTGTTTATCTAATCTTGTGGACTTATTACCTTTTTTCAGAGCGTTTTTATGAATAATACCTATTGTAGGTAAAGAAATATCCTTATTAAATATAAATAAAATAATAGCAAAAAAGCACAAATAAAAAACAATTGCAAGAATTTTTGACTCAACTATATCTTGCCCGATTCATGGAACAGCACTTATAAGGTTGGTAATAACAGTAGCACCTCAAAGGCTCATTTGTCCGTAAGGTAAAACATACAAACTTATTTATTAACTTGATAAGTTTAATAAACTAGAATAACTTTGAATTCGTATATTCTATTAGTAAAGTTAATTTTACTAAAAGTCCCGACTGTGCATTAAGCAGCATTTCAGCCACCCATAGTGACCCAGTCTGTCGCGATTATTTATATAACCGACGATCTCAAAATATAAATTTCTTTAATCGTTTTCACTACATCGCCAAATAATCATATAGACTATTCTATATCCCCGTCGGGATATACCACTTTAATCTTTCTTTTTCTATAAAAATTGCAGAATGATTCTTACTCATGGGACTATAATTTAATTTAAAAATAAAGTATAATAAAATAATTACTTAGAGTTTGCACCCGAAAAATCTTTAACTATTCATTGTCTTTTTACTAATTTTTTTTCGGTCTTTAATGCTCTTCTAATCGTTTTTTCATTACAATTAATAGATTTTGCTGCATCTAAAATTGTAGAATATTCACCGTAAATAGTGTCATTAAGATTGTATAAAATAACTGGTCTTGTATGTGAAATACATTTTTTCTTAATATCATCCGACATAGGAGATCTGTTTAAAGCTTTCTCTCGAATTTTTTCTATAATTTCAGGAGAAAGTTTTTTACCTTTGTTTAAACTACCTATTTTTTCCCGTCTTGATTCACTATATAAATCTTTCATTTTTTGACGATCAACCTCTGTATGTTTATAGCCAAAACTAGATCCTGCTTCAGTTAAAATATTATAATTAGGCAATAATAATTTTAAATATTTATCTTCTAAATTCAGCAATTCTTTATTATTTTCTTTAGTAACTAAATTAGGATATAATTCTAATACAATAAAAGCGAAATTTTTTAAATCATATTTTTTAACTGCCAATTTTACTATTTTGCTACCTCGAAAATAAATTAAATGGTTACAGAATCTAGCATAATATCTATTAGTTGAAGCAGAACCTATATAATAATCTTTAGTTATTTTATTAACTATCATGTATATACCACTTAAACCTCTAGTTTCATTTGATATTTGTTTTCTAATATTTTCTGAATCTAAGTTTTCATAAATATACACAGGATTTAACTCTAATTCTTCTATTATTGTTCTTAATCTTTCAGAACAAGTTTCTGGACAGCCACATTTATTTAAAGAAGGAATTGTACTATATCACCTTTTACTGAATTTATTTAGGCGCAACTCATATATTGACTTATTTTTTAATTTATTATACTTTATATCATTAATATTTACTGCATAGCATGAGTGTGTTAAAACTTTACTTCTTACCAACTTTTGTAAATTATAATACACAAGACTTAAAAAGATAAGAGCTATGACAAAAATACTTAAATTAAACCATTTTGGGCTATCTACGTAACCCAAGAAAGCTGTAACAACTAAAGCAAGAAATATTATAGTACCAATAGCTCAAGTTAATGTTCTTGGAGCTCTATAAGATCCGTAATATATACCTCTTCCTATGTGTAAGTACACTAAGAAGAAGAAAGCTGAAGCAGTGTTACTGTGTAAATAACGTACCAATCAACCATTATTAACGTCACGCATAATCATTTATGTTATATTCATTAATTCTCATTAATGTTCGGACTATACCTTCATTAGAATATAAATATTCTTTATAATGATAAATTTCTAGTCTCTGAGGATTTTTCAATATATTTTTATATTGTAACTTCCTGCTGATTGTCTTTATAATTATTATTATCTAGAGTTTTCAGCAATTTATTTAATTTATAGAGCACATTCGCGCCCATTTGTATATTAATGGTTTTTATCTTATATTGTACTTTTACCTGTTTATATCTAACGCAAAGGGGGCTTCGCCCGTTTTATCTGATAGGGGCTTCGCCCATTTATATATAACCCCCTCATACTTACTACAGCTAATGAAACCCTTTCTAGTTTTAACAATAATCTAGCTATATACCTTTTAATTAAAATTATATGCCACTCACTCTTAATTTATTCATACCCCTTTTTATTTCAAGAATTTCAGTCAATCCTTCTGCAGTTAGATGACTTTTAGCTTCAACTAACTTGGCTATTTTACATCAGTCTTCAAAATCAGAATGTTTAACACCAACTACATAATACTCAGAAAAAAAAGGAATGATTTTTAAAATTATGTCCGAAATTTTAGAACATTCGTAACTAGCTCACCCCTTTCCTTCCATAGCATGATAACGCCCGGCACCAAAGAAAGATATTAATTTTACCAATAGCTGTTTATCTCTAATATGTTGAGTAATGTAAAAAAATAATTGAACTTGACTTCCCGAGTTTGTAGATAATGATTGGCTAACTTTTACGTAAAAAGAACCCTCTCCTGATGTAAACCCTGCAATTCAATAAGGATTGGGTATTACGGGATCTGCAATAAATAGTCTTGTTACTGATGGTAGAATAGGAAAAGCTACTCTTAATTTTGAAGGTAAACCAAGATTTATCTGAGCTTTAATTGCTACTATTTCTGTTAATCCTTCTATTGTTAAATGTGCATTATTAGAAATTAATTTATAGGCCTGCTTAAAAAGAAGATAATCCCCTTGTTTTTGACTAATTAAAGGGTAAAGATCAAAATGTGGAAGTAACACTTTTGCTATTTGATCTTTAGATCTTATTACATAAGAAACTACATCTCTTTTAGTTTCGAACTTTATTTTTCCAACACCACCAAAAAAGCCTTGAATTAACTCTAATATTGCGAAATCTTTTTTATGAAGAGCTATAGAAAATATAGCTTCAACACGAAAACCTGCCTTGTATCTAGGATCTTTTATAATAGAAATAGTAAAACAACCTTCAGCATCTACGAATCCTGTTACAAATCAAGGGTTTAATTCAAATAACCCAACCCCACCATTCTTAGATGAAGAAGATAACAAATTTTTTGACATAGATATGGTAGCCAATGATTCTTTATGAACAGGTAATGTAGAATATTGTTTTTTATTTAGTCTTGTAATAACAGGTAATAGCATTTCAAGATAAGGTAGTTTGAAGCCGTTATTAACATCTCTCATAATATGCTCTACGGAGTTAAATGCTTCTAATACACTAGGATTGTAGTGCATAGCTAAAGTTACTCCAGTAACTATTTGTATAACTAAACAAACAGCTAACAATGAACCAAAATTTCACATATAACTTAAATTACTTGGTTGTGATGCATCTATAATATATCCATTAGCTAATTTTAACATAGGATGACTTTTTAATATTCTCAT